GGTGCATAATCGCATGGATAAGCTTACATTAACCCGTCAATTATTGGGAGATTCAATCCCCTAGCAAGATTGGGGAAGAGCGCTGATCTATACACATACGAAATATTACAAATATCTAAATTATCCCTCTTTTACAATAGAGGAGAAGAACAGCTCCAATATTCTACCCAGGATCCAATCGATCCAGTCTTTGGATACGGAAGTAATGGCTCAACCCCAAGATATTGGGTATCTGCCCATTCCCTCTCCACCGAGAAAGGGGAACGAGTCGAATCGATTATCGACTACTATTCGGTATCTTAGAAGGTAGAAGGGGAGGGATAAGCAGAACGAGACTCCCTCATTCCAATTGAACGAGGAGCCGTATGAGATGAAAGTTTCATGTACGGTTTTGTAGAGTGACGGTCAAGACGACTCACCCGTCGACTTCTCCACGACAACACCCAAAAAACCTAACTCTGCCTTACGTAAAGTCGCTAGGGTCCGATTAACCTCCGGATTCGAGATTACAGCTTATATCCCAGGTATCGGCCATAATTTGCAGGAACATTCAGTAGTCTCAGTAAGGGGCGGAAGGGTTAAAGATCTACCCGGTGTGAGATATCACATCGTTCGAGGAACTCTAGATGCTGTAGGAGTCAAGGATCGCAAGCAGGGGCGTTCCAGATATGGGGTGAAAAAGCCAAAATAAAAAGAAATGGCCTTGAAGGAAAAAGAAAAAAAAGAAAAAGAATCAATTAAGAAATCTTTCAAATCTATGTCACGTCAAAGTGAGACGAAAAAAAGGACTGCAAAATCAGATCCTATTTATCGTAATCGTTCAGTCAGCATGTTTATTAACCATATTCTAAAGGATGGCGAAAAATCATTGGCTCACAAGATTCTCTATCGGGCTATGAAGCAGATTAAACGAAAAACGAAGAAGAATCCATTATCTGTTCTACGACAAGCGGTATACAGAGTCACTCCCAATGTAGCAGTGAAATCGAGACGTGTAGGTGGATCAAACTATCAAGTCCCCGTTGAGGTGAAGCCTGCAAGGGGAAAGGCACTTGCTATTCGATGGATAGTAGGGGCATCCCGAAACCGTTCGGGGAGAAGTATGGCTTCAAAATCGAGTTATGAATTGATAGATGCTGCCAGAAATACTGGCAGTGCTATACGTAAGAAGGAAGAAACTCATAAAATGGCGGAAGCTAATAAAGCTTTCGCACACCTTCGTTAATTCCCAGATCCAACTAAAGAAATCTTGTGAAAATTCTTTAGTTGGATTTCTAATCTACCCCAATATGACTGAGAATAAGGAAAGAGTCCTATTTCGGGAGGGAATAAAGAGGGTAAGATCTTCAAGTTCTTCCTTCAGAATAGTTCCGTGGAGTATGATGTGGAAGCCCGATCAAATCTTATCCCACACGTATCTTTTTCACTCACTCCCAGGGGGGATAGGAGAAATGCCTCGAGATAGACGAATATTCAATCTCTAATGATCCAATAGAAACAATTGGTCATTTTTTTTTGGGAATCACTTCCCTCCCAAACGGATGTGTGAAACCACTTCCCTTCCAAATCTCTCTTAAATTCTCTTATGAAAGAAATTGAGTCGTTTCTCGTATATAGTAGTTCCATTCTACCGGAATGTATTTTAATCTTCAGTTCAATAGGGATTCTTTCCATAGATTTACTTTCACTTCCTAATGAAGGAGATACATTTTGGTCTTACTCAATCTCGTTAGCAGCCTTAGCAATAAGCATAATAATCTTGCTGCTTCAATGGAACAAAGAACCTGTCTTGACTTTTTCCGAAACTTTCCAAATAAGCCGTTTTAACGATATCTTTCGATTCTTTCTCCTAATCTGTTCATTCTTATGTATCCCATTATCTGTGGACTACATACGATGTACAAAGATGCCCGTAACGGAATTTTTACTATTCGTACTAACAGCTACCCTAGGAGGAATGTTTTTATGCGGTGCCAATGATTTGATAAGTATTTTCGTAGCATCAGAATGTTTAGCGTTATCTTCCTATTTATTATCCGGATATACAAAGAGAGATGTACGATCCAATGAAGCGATGATGAAATACCTCCTCATGGGTGGAGCAAGTTCTTCCATCCTGGTTTATGGTTTTTCCTTGCCATACGGTTTATCTGGAGGGGAAATTCAACTTCGAGGGATGGTGAATGGACTTATCAACATGCAAATGTATAACTCTGCAGGGGTATCTATTGCAATGATCTTTATCCTTGTGGGAATTGGATTTAAACTATCTCTGGTTCCTTTTCATCAATGGACGCCCGATGTATATGAAGGAGTGTGATTCGTTCGGTAACCCTTTGATTTCACGATGGATATTTGATCTATGTCCCTAGGGTACCCTATAGGCATGCGGAATGAGGAGGAATGCTCCTATTTCCACCCGGAACGATACATCACTTTTACCGAAGTTGTAAAAGACTTGTTTGATCAATGATCAGGGTAAAGCAAAGTGAGAAAGAAAAAGGAATCTATTCCAATAAAATAGAAATCTCTTTCAAGTTTAGTTATTAGGGGTAGTTTTTGCAAAGATCATATCAATGATGTACAAAATGAAATGGAATGAGATGCTATACGGTTAGTCTCAATCCTTTGGGGACTACGAGTGTAGCGAAAAGGCATCCATCAGCAGAAAGATCACCCTAAGATAATAATCTCATGTCTATCAAGAACGAATAAACTCAGATGGTTCTCTTGCTTAATCCACTCTTATCTTTCTCCCTTCCCTCCTTACCAGGAAACTAAGGAGGAATTAGCAAGCAAGTAGTCAATAGATGAATGAAGGAACCACTGACCAAGGATTCCCCGAAAAGCCAAAAGTGAGTAATCCCTCCGAGAATTCGGATAGATTTGATCTTATGCACACGCGAGGAAGGTTATAGGAAATATAGAAAGAATCCTAAGAACTTATTCACTTAGGAGCCGTGTGAAATGAAAGTTTCATGCACGGTTTCGAAAGAGGGGAAAGAATGAGTAATCTTCTTTCCAACTCTAACTCCCCCACTCCAGTTGTTGCTTTTTTTTCCGTCACTTCGAAAGTAGCTGCTTTGGCTCTAGCTACTCGACTTTTCCATATTTTATTCTCATCTCTATCAAATGAATGGCATCTTCCTCTGGAAATATTGGCTATTCTTAGTATGATCCTAGGAAATCTAATAGCTGTCACTCAGACAAGTATGAAACGTATGCTTGCATATTCTTCAATAAGTCAGATTGGATATATTCTTATTGGCATCATTGCTGGAGATTCGGACAATGGATATGCAAGCATGATAACATACATGCTAATTTATATCTTCATGAATTTAGGAACTTTTGCTTGTATCACATCATTCGGGTTACGTACAGGGACCGATAACATTCGAGATTATGCGGGATTGTATAGGAAAGATCCTATTTTAACTCTCTCTCTAGTCTTATGTTTACTATCCCTGGGTGGTATTCCGCCCCTCGCGGGTTTTTTCGGAAAACTTTATCTATTCTGGTGTGGATGGAAAGCAGGTCTATACTTCCTGGTCTCAATAGCACTTTTCACCAGTGTTATTTCTATTTATTACTATTCGAGGATAATCAAATTACTATTTACCGAACGGAACAAACGAATAACTATTTATATGCAAGATTATAAGGGTTCTCCCTATTTTCTAATACCAAATAATTCGATTGGAATCACAATGATTCTATGTACGATAGCATCTACTGTACCAGGAATATTGATAAATCCCATTATTGCAATTGCGCAGAATACTCTTTTTTAAATTGCTTTATCCACCATTATTTTATAGATATACTTGGAAATCTATTCTTCGTAGAAACGTATTTTCGATAGAATCGAGGATGGATTATTCTTATCTTTCTACAATAAATACTCCTATTCTTACCCAAATAGATGAGTATTTATTGTGGAATAGTTCGATCCGGATCTTTCAATCTTTTTATTACTTATCTGAGTACTCGAATCAAGGAGGTATCTAGATATCTATCTATATCTCATATCAACCAGGTATTGAAAACGTATAAGTAATAATATTACGCATTATAAGATAAATAATTTTTTAGTAACCTCTTTTTTTTGGTTCAATTGAGATTAGTAGAACAAATAGATATAATGCTAGTATTAGCTATTCTGCAACTAGTCATACCGAATAGGACTGGAATTAGAATTGAGTTGCAATCTCATATTCCATCACGTATAATAAAATAGATATAACTGGTGAGACGCTCGTCGCACCTACATACTCCATTATGTGTAAGAAATAGACTGGATGAAAGATCCGTTGCATTTCGATACTTATTTATGAAGTTAGAAAATCGAAAACTAGTTAAGTAATAGTTGCAATTTGAGACTCAAGTTGGGATCAATATACAATTAGTAGGATGATAGATGTAACTCGGTCCTCCATCGAGTTCGAATAGATACGATTAGTTGAATGATACTTGTTTAGTATGATACATATCAATAGTAAAGTGATAGTGACAATTCGGAACTTGGTGGGTTGGAAGAAAAACAACTAATTGAATTGGAATTGCAATTACTTACTGAGTTAGAAGATAGAAGACTAGTGGGATGGTAGTTGCAATCCAATATGTATCAAGTTATAATAGATAAGGATCAATTCCCAAAGCCTTGATGGTGAAACGGTAAACACGCGAGATTCAAAATCTTGTGCTATACAGCTTAGAGGTTCGAATCCTCTTCGAGGCAGGGGGGCTCGCTTCCTTTCCTCTCAATCCAAAGAAGTGGGATCTTTTCCTTATATAGCCAATACCTCGTCTCTAGATAGTCCATACACTCCATCTCATTCTCAATACGAGACACTCAATCTTGTTCTATAATAGTTGAGATTTTGAGCCTTGGCCCACCTAGCCAAGACCGTCCATATTTCATCGGGATCCTGAATCCTGCCGAGACTAGAACTATCTCCGCCGGGGCCTTTAAGTTCTTTCTTTCTGCATAGCCTTTCGTATAGCTGAGACGCCAAATCTTTTCTATACGGCCAGAGACTAAAAAAAGATCTCCTGATACCGAAGGAATCAAAGATTGAATACAAACTCATCTAGCCGGGACTTGAAATCCTCCCTAGATATCCAAAAATCACAGTAAATTGTTCTATCGGATCCCTATTGATTGAAATGGAGTCCTCTAATTGTATTTTAAAGAGGGTTCTTGGATCTACCAATATCCAGTTATTGGCATCCAGGAACCCTTTTTTACTTTTTTTTTACGGATCAATATCTCAATCTTGAGAGATTGAGATAGATGCCTATTATTTTAGTTTGGAAAGAATTTGTTCAACTTCTTTTGATGAAATCAAAGTATTTTTTAGTAATATAATTGCCATCTTCTGTTTCCATAAATATAAGAAATAGAAATTTTATGTTTCCAATAATAGAAGCGGTAAAAAAAACTTTTAAGTTATTATATTTAGCATCCATGGCTGAATGGTAAAAGCACCCGACTCATAATCGGCGAATTCGCAGGTTCAATTCCTGTTGGATGCATTATAAAAATAAAATAGAAAGGCTTCTCCATTAATTCAAATTAATAAAAAAAGACTCCGTAAAAAAAACTGTACAGGACTTTATTAAAAAACTAACATTTTTTAAGTCTTTTCAATAATAATAAGACTTAAAAAAGAAATAGAATATAAAAATGGAATATGAACGAAATAAAGAACCAAATAATTACGGAAAAAACAATTCGTTTACTGCAAAAAAACCAATATACTTTCAATGTAGATTCAAAATTGACTAAAACTAAAATAAAAGATTGGATCGAAAGATTTTTTGATGTTAAAGTAAAATCTATAAATAGCCTTCGATCTCCAAGAAAAAAAAGCCAAAAACGATTGCCGCAAACTTCATTAAATGATAAACGAATGATAATCACACTTAAACCTGAATATTCTATTCCACTATTTATAAATGAATAAGTATTTTGTGAAAAAAAAAATAGATATATATGGCCATCCGCTCATACCGAGCTTATACCCCTGGTACACGTCATCGATCTGTATCAACTTTTGAGGAAATAAGTAAATATAAACCTAAGAAAAGATTAACTTTAAATAAACATTCAAAAAAAGGACGTAACAATAGAGGAATCATAACGAGTAGACACAGAGGAGGAGGTCATAAACGTATATATCGTGAAATAGATTTTCGACGTAATAACAATGATGCCCCCGGAAAAATTGCTACTATAGAATATGATCCTAATCGTAATTCATACATATGTATTGTAAATTATGAAAATGGTGATAAAAGGTATATATTACATCCTAAAGGATTAAATGTTGGCGACCTTATTTTTTCAGGTACCGAAGCACCTATTTCAAATGGAAATACCATACCCTTGAGTGCGAATTGAATTATTCATTTACGTAATCGGAAATAACCGGCAGGATTGAAGCAAAATCCAAAAATCAATCACTAACAAAATCTTATCAATTTACCTTTTAAAGGAAACAACAAAGGAACAAAAGCAAGTGACAAGTAGTATTTAAAAAATACCACTTTGAAGATATGATAATATGGAGAAGACATAAATGAATTGTTTCAAACATAAAAAAATAAGATTTACAAAAGTAAATGAAAAAATTATTCACATTCAATTTGATGGTCAAGGGCGAATTGAAGCTATTCTGTGAAATTATTATTTATGAGATCAAAAAGACATGTTTCCTAAGTTATCAAAAACATAAAAAAGATGTTGATGTAAATGAATGAAAGTCAATGAATCTGTTGCTAGATAGAGTGGAAGTAACACAAGCCAGATGCTGGTCAAAAGACCTAAGATATAACGAACAAAGATTGAGTTAGAGTTCAAAATGTTCTTATCTAAAATCTTTGGGAATGATACCTTAACTTAATAGGTATCACTTTATTGATCTGGAAAGCTGTATGCCTTGAGAGAGGCTTGTACAGTTTGGGAAGAGATTCTTTCTACATATATGAAAGAAATCTACTTCAACCAAGATACCTGTTGGAACTTTTATACATAACATAGAACTAACACCTGGTAAAGGCGGACAATTGGTCCGAGCGGCCGGAACTGTAGCAAAAATAATGGCTAAAGAAGAAAAATGGGCTACTATACGATTACCGTCCGGAGAATTTCGTTTAATTTCCAAAAATTGTTTAGCAACAATAGGACAAGTAGGTAATATCGATGCTAATAAGATAACTTTGGGAAAAGCCGGATCTAAACGTTGGTTAGGCAAACGACCCATAGTTCGAGGCGTAGCTATGAATTCTGTGGATCACCCTCATGGAGGTGGAGAAGGTAAAACCTCAATAGGTCGCAAAAAACCATTGACTCCCTGGGGTCGTACTGCATTAGGTAGTAAAAGTAGACCAATGACAAAATATAGTAATATTTTTATTCTTCGTCGTCGTAAAAAGAGATAAAGTAATTGAATAGACAAGGATTTTTGAATTATGACACGTTCATTAAAAAAAGTTCCTTTTGTAGCCCATCATCTATGGAAAAAAATTGAGAGTCTTAATATAAAAAAAGAAAAACGAGTAATAATAACGTGGTCACGTGCTTCCACGATAGTTCCTGGCATGATTGGTCATACAATTGCTGTTTATAATGGACGAGAACATTTACCTATCTATGTAACAGATCGTATGGTAGGACACAAATTGGGAGAATTTGTACTTACTCGAACTTTCCGGGGACATGCAAGAAAAGACAAGAAATCTCGTCGCTAACTAATCAATCAATAATGTCTAATGGAAAAAAAAAAAGAAGTACGAGCTTTGGCTAAGTATGTAAAAATGTCGGCCCATAAAGTACGTAGAGTAATTAACCAAATTCGTGGTCGTTCATACGAAGAAGCACTTATATCATTAGAATTTCTGCCTTATCGAGCATGTTATCCATTATTGCAATTAGTTTCTTCGGCAGCGGCAAATGCTAACAATAATTTAGGTTTAAAGAAAGATACTCTTCTTATTAGTGAAGCTAAAGTGGATGAAGCTTCCGTCTCAAAGAGATTTCAACCTAGGGCCCAAGGACGTGCCTATTCAATACAAAAAGATACTTGCCATATAACCATCAAAATAAGAGAAAGATCTAAATAAAAGAAAAATAATTTTTGAGTTGAGTCGTTGAGTTATTGATTAGAAAGGAAATAATGTATGGGACAAAAAATCCATCCACTTGGATTTCGACTTGGTACAACTCAAAATCATTGTTCTTATTGGTTCGCACAATCTAAAAAAATTTATTCAAAATTGGTTAAAGAGGATAAGGAAATACGTAATTGTATAGAAAAATATGTGCAAAAGCATACAAATAACCCTTTTCATTATGGAGGAATTGCACGAATCGAGATTTATAGAAAGACAGATTTGATTCGAGTCGAAATACATATGGGATTTACAGACTTACTAACAGAGAATGGGGGTATTAGATTTGAACAATTAAAATCTAATATAGAAAAAATTGTTAATTCTAAAAATCAAAAACTTTGTCTGATTCTTATCAAAATTGATAAACCTTATACAGAACCAAAAGTATTGGCAGAATACATAGCCTTACAATTAGAAAATCGAGTTGTTTTTAGGAAAGCGGTCAAAAAAGCTCTTGAACTTGCTGGAAATTTTAAGAATAAAGGTGGTATTAAAATACAAATAGCAGGCCGTCTCAATGGAATTGAGATTGCTCGTGTTGAATGGACTAGGGAGGGTAGAGTTCCTTTACAAACCATAAGAGCTCACATAAATTATTACTATTATCCAGCTAAAACTATTTATGGAATATTAGGAATAAAAGTATGGATTTACCAAAATGATGAATAATCTCATTTTCTATTCCGAAAATGAATAATAATATAAAAAAAAAAAAAACAGAAAATGTTATGGAACTAAAAAACGACTTTAAATAAATATACTAAATATTTATGTTTATTTACATATAAATAAATATTAACCATTCAATGAAAAAATGCCATGCTTAGTGTGTGACTCGTTCAAGTTAAGTCTTGTATAAGTACTTATAAGATTTTAAAATCAATCTATAGTTGATTATAAGATATAAAACTCAAGGCTTTTTCTGGGTTTAATCCCATAACTGTAAAACTACTCTCTTTTTCCTACAGTTAAAAATAAAATACTCTGCCGAAACGGAATAGAATAATACTACTAAAAAAGAAAGAAGCTATTATATATATATAAAGACGCATGATTAAAGATAAAAATTTAAAAGCAGCGTAAAGAGGCATAAATAAGGTCTTTTTTAAGCTTTAGATCAAATAATACTAATAAAGATGACTCCACAGAGATTAAAGCTACACTGTTGAGAAGGAATCTAAACGTCTTAGTAAAAGCTATGAGAACGAGGAAATCTTTGGGTCCAAAAGATCTTTATAAATTAGAATGACCTAGTAGATAGGATGGCGAAGTAAACCAATTAATAATCCGATAAAAAGAAAAACATCGGAAGAAAGAGTAGATATTCGCCCGTGAACCTTATGTTGAAAGAATGATTTTTCCTTATGAGTTCTTCCAAAAAAGAAATAAATTCTTTTCTGTAATCCATTTCATAAAGGTGTTCATCACGAGGAGCCGGATGGATGAAAACTTCCATGTCCGGTTTTGCATAAGAGATGAAGTAGTAATATTGTCATCGACCATAACCCTAAAAGAACAAGATTTCGTAAGCAACATAGAGGACGAATGAAAGGAGTATCTACTCGAGGTAATCGTATTTGTTTTGGGAAATTTGCTCTTCAAGCACTTGAACCTGCTTGGATTACAGCCAGGCAAATAGAAGCGGGACGACGAGTGATTGCCCGTTATGCCCGTCGTGGAGGAAAGATGTGGATACGCATATTTCCCGATAAACCAATTACTATGAGACCTGCCGAAACACGTATGGGATCTGGAAAAGGATCTCCAGAATATTGGGTAGCTGTAGTTAAAAAAGGTCGAATACTCTATGAAATAAATGGAGTGTCTGAAAAGATGGCTCAAGCGGCAATGAAGATAGCTGCTCATAAGATGCCTATACATACCAAATTTATTACGTTAAGTCAACTGACAAATGGATAAGGTTTAAAGAAATAACTTTTACCGTAAATGAAAAAAAAAGCATATAGATGTCTAAAAAATAAAGAAAAATAAGAAATAGATATCCTATTTTGAAATAGGATATCTATTATAATGGAGAAAAATGATTCAACCTCAAAGTTATTTAAAAGTAACAGACAACAGTGGAGCTCGAAAATTGATGTGTATTCGAATTCTAGGAACCAACAATTGCAAATACGCAAATACTGGTGACACTATTATAGCTGTAGTGAAAGAATCAGTACCCAATATGCCAGTCAAGAAATCAGAAATAGTCCGAGCAGTCATTGTACGTACTCGCAAAGAAATGAAACGCGATAATGGAATAATAATACGATTCGATGATAATGCAGCAGTTGTTATTAACCGGGAAGGAAACTTAAAAGGAACTAGAGTCCATGGTCCAGTTGATCGGGAACTATGGAAGAAAAATTTTACTAAAATAGTATCTTTAGCTCCTGAAGCTTTTTAAAAAGAATAACAAGTTAAAGAGTTTTTTTTTTTTTTTTTATTCTTACTTATTTTTGATTTAGTTTAAAATCAATTTGTTTAATCATAAGAGGAAAAAGCTTAAAAAAAAATCAATAGAATTTGAAAATTAATGGAGAGTTCATTCTTAGTTGAAAAAAAGTAATAATAATTTCATAAATAAAATAAATTCTATAAAAAATATATTGAATGAAGTTAATATTCATTCATAACAAATCAATAAATGAAAAACTAATAAATAACTCTCATGAGCCATGATACCATAGCTGATATGATTTCTCTTGTAAGAAATGCTAACATGCGAAAAGCTGTAAAAGTTCGTGTACCTGCTACTGGTATTACCCAAAATATTGTTAAAATTCTTTTACAAGAAGGTTTTATAAAAGATTACATGAAACAGGAAAAAAGAACTAGATCCTTCTTTATTTTAACCCTAAAGTATCAAGGACGAGTAAGAAAACCTCATATAACGGCTTTCAAACGTATTAGTAAGCCTAGCTTAAGAATTTATTCTAATTATCAAAAAATAACCAGAATTTTAGGTGGAATGGGAATTGCAATTATCTCAACATCTTCTGGAATTATGACAGATCGAGAAGCCCGACAAAAACGACTTGGAGGAGAAATAATATGTCATGTATGGTAATAAATGAAGAACTTTCTAAACCTAAAAAAAAAACATCTTTATTTATGTATTTATGAATGGTAAAGCAACTATAGCTATAAAGATTAAAAAAGGAAATTATCCCGAATAATGAAGGAACATGATTTAATTAACATGGAAGGTATAGTAACTGAATCACTTCCCAATGCCATGTTTAGGGTTTTTTTAGATAATGGATGTCATGTTTTAACTCATATCTCAGGTAAAATTAGACGTAATTATATAAGAATACTGCCAGGAGATAGAGTCAAAGTAGAGTTGAGTATTTATGATTTAACTAAGGGACGTATTCTCTATCGTATTCGAAATGAAGCATCAAAGGATACTCTTTAAGTGATAAAAAAGGACAAAAGAAACAGATGAAAATTCGTGCTTCCGTCCGTAAGATTTGTGAGAAATGTCGATTGATTCGTAGACGAAAACGGATCATGGTAATTTGTTTTAATCCGAAGCACAAGCAAAAACAGGGATAATCCTCATCTACTTGAAGAATCAATATTCGTCATTAATAGATCTAAAAGAGAGGAATTCATTGACTATGCCAAAACCTATAAAAAGACTTAGTTCACATAAAAAGAAACGTGTAATATTTAAAGGAATTATTCAAATTAAAGCAAGTTTTAATAATACTATTGTCACTGTTACAAATAGTCAAGGACAGGTTATTACCTGGTCTTCTGCTGGTGCTTGTGGATTCAAAGGAACGAAAAGGAGTACACCATTCGCTGCTCAAATTGCAACAGAAAACGCTATTCGTACCTTGATTAGTCAAGGTATGAAACAAGCAGAAGTTATGATAAGCGGTCCTGGTCCAGGAAGAGACACAGCATTGCGTACTATTCGTAAAAGTGGTCTAGTCTTACATTTTGTGCGCGATGTAACTCCTTTGCCGCATAATGGATGTAGACCTCCCAAAAGGAGACGTGTATAATTATTCAATACGTTCTAGAGGAATCTTATTATGATTCAGGATGAAATACCAATTCCCGTGCAAACACTCCAATGGAAGTGTATCGAATCAAAAAAAGAAGGTAAACGTCTTCATTATGGACGTTTTGCTGTATCTCCTTTCAGAAAAGGTCAAGCTAGTACAGTAGGGGTCGCTATGCGGAGAGCTTTACTTGGTGAAGTAGAAGGAACAAGTATAACATATGCAAAATTCAAAAATGTGGTGCATGAATATTCAACATTGGTCGGTATTAAAGAATCAATCCATGATATCTTGATTAATTTAAAAGAAATTGTACTTCAAAGCGATTCCTATGAGACCCAAAAAGCGTCTATCTCTATTCTTGGTCCTCGAGATGTCACTGCTGGAGACATTCTTTTACCAACTTCCGTCAAGATAATTGATGCTTCACAACATATAGCTACTATCACCACAGCAATTCCTTTAGATGTTGAATTGAGAATTGAAAGAGATTGTGGATATCGTACACTTAATTTGAAAGAATCCCAAAGTGGAGAGTTTTTCATCGATGCCTTATTTACACCTATCCGAAATGCTAATTATAGTATTCATTCCTTTGAGAGTAATAACAAGGTAAGAGAAATCCTTTTTCTTGAAGTATGGACTAATGGCAGTTTAACTCCAGGGGCAGCACTTTCAGAAGCTTCTCGAGATTTAATTGACTTATTTATTATCTTCTTAAATATGGAAAAAGAGGAATCAATTAAAGAAATAGAGAATAATGAATTAAATATAAAGAATTTTCCATCAACTTCCATATCGGTTGATATAGATAGAATGGCAAAAGAGGTTGCATTCAAACAAATCTTTATAGATCAGTTGGAATTACCCGCTAGAGCTTATAATTGTCTTAAAAAAATGCAAGTACATACAGTCTCAGATTTATTAAAGTATACACAATATGATTTAAAGAAAGTAAAGAATTTTGGAAATAAATCTGTGGAACAAGTAGTCGAAGCTTTGCAAGAACGTTTTGCAATTCAATTACCTAAGGATCAATTTAACATTTCTTAATCCAATTAAATCACTTTTGTATCAATCAATATTCTTTTTAACTAATTAATCAATTACTAGTCAAGATTGGATTAAGAAGGAAAATATCTAACTATTCCATTTATTTCACTTGATTAAATTAAAAAGAAATGAAATCTTATAAGATACACAGGGAAAATCCTTTTTGGAACAGATTTTCCCTGTGTATCTTATATTTGACCAATTTTATCCAATTAGAGAGATTATTAAAAAAGTCCCAAAGTTAAAGATCTATCGATGGGTAAAGCCGCTCCAATACCTAACCAAATAGCTACTACAGTACCAATTAAAAATACAGTTGTAGCTACTGGACGACGAAAAGGATTTTGAAATTTATTAACATTTTCTAAAAAGGGTACCGTTAATAAACCTGCTGGTACTGATGCCATTAGAAGGACACCTAACAATTTATTGGGTACTGTACGAAGTATTTGAAATACGGGATAAAAATACCATTCGGGTAAGATTTCTAGAGGAGTTGCAAAAGGATTTGCTGGTTCACCTATCATTGAAGGTTCTAGAACTGCTAATCCTGCAATACATGCAATAGTTCCCAATATTACTATTGGAAAGATATATAGAAGATCATTGGGCCAGGCGGGCTCTCCATAATAATTATGCCCCATACCTTTTGCTAATTTGGCTCTTGATACAGGATCGTTTAAATCGGGCTTTTTTGTCATTAGGATAGGTACTTTAAATTTCCCCCCGTAGAATCGGACATGAGAATTTTTTCTCATCCGGCTCAAGCAATCACTAGATTTCATCCAAAAAAGAAGAGGAAGAAATAGGTATATACTACCAGATTTAGTAAAATCTAACTCTTAGCCAAGAGATAGCTAATAAAAATAGCAGTTTAGTTAAATACTAATCATCCAAGTAAGCTTACGAAATGCTTCCTGGATTCTCTCAGCGTCCGAACGTCGTCGCCCAAAAAGAGGACTATAACAAACGTATCGAAATTTAACTCGTTGAAACTTCGGCTTATTCTTGTCTCTTCAGACTTTATTTAACTCCGATGGTCATTCTTTTTTGACTTTTATGGAAATGCAAAAGGAATGAATGCATTTCCCAACCATATATCAATTCATATCAAAAAGAATTGATAGGATTTAACGAAGTTTACTCATAAATTTGGTTCGATCATAGAAAAAAATTCCTCATAAAAAATAAAAGTTTGCTTCGAGTTTTAAAACTCCTATGAAATAAGGAGAAATCGGACTTGTGACACATTTATCAATGTGGCAGATTTCAATAATCTATCTGCATAGCTTAAATTCAACTTCGAGTCACGCACTCCCATAATCCGTTTTTCTCCCAGGAACAGAAAAGTAAAAGTCTCTCATAGTGAGACTTTTAGATTGAAAATGAAACCAAAAGAATCTTTCCTACTTTTTTAGAATCAATGGCAATGAAATGAAATTCACCTTTTGAATAATTGGAAGACTAGTTTGGCGTTCTGTATTCTATTATAGAGGACCTGAAATACCTTGTTTACGAATCATTAGAAAATGCATTAGCATAAAGACGGCAGTAAGGAGAGGTAAAACAAAAGTATGTAAACTGTAGAAACGAGTCAATGTGGATTGACCTACACTGACACTTCCACGTAACAATTCTACCAAAGGAGATCCTATGACAGGAATAGCTTCGGGCACACCAGTGACAATTTTAACTGCCCAATAACCAATCTGATCCCAGGGTAAGGAATAACCGGTTACACCAAAGGAGACCGTTAATACAGCTAAAATGACACCTGTAATCCAGGTTAATTCACGAGGATTTTTGAACCCTCCTGTAAGATAAACACGGAATACATGCAAAATCATCATTAGAACCATCATACTTGCCGACCATCGATGGACTGATCGAACTAACCAACCAAAGTTGACTTCAGTCATTATATATTGAACAGAGGAAAAAGCTTCTGTAACAGTCGGACGATAATAGAAAGTCATAGCAAAACCTGTAGCTACCTGAACGAGGAAACAAGTTAAAGTAATCCCTCCTAAACAATAAAATATATTGACATGAGGAGGAACATATTTACTAGTTATATCATCTGCAATCGCTTGAATTTCGAGACGCTCTTCGAACCAATCATATACTTTATTTGGATAGGTTCTTATTGACAATTTCCCCCCAAAAAACTGTACATGGCAATTTCCTCTCATACAGCTTAAGCAAAAAGAGTCATACGTTTTTTAAATAATAGTCTTTTTAGAATAAAAAAACGAGTTTATGGGATAAAAAAACTGTCCCATCAATCCTTTTTTGCTCTAATCTCATGTTGGCTCATATGTTCCAATAATGAATTTATTGTTGGCTTTCTGAGTAATCTCTTTTCCCATATAAGACAATAAAAAAGACTTAATATTTATTTCATTTATGGGATTTCTTTCGTTTCAATCTTTTTGTGTCAATAAATTGAACCTTGGATCTCTACTAGACTCCGACGATGTTTTCTACTACTACTATCAGATAGAAGGGACGATGGGTTACACCCTTCTTTCATCGCCTTTTTAGTGAAAAAAACTTTGGATAAATAATGAAGGAACTAATTGAATTTCTTATTTAATCCCTTTCTTAAATTACCCACTATAATAAAGAAGCTTTGTATTAAGTACAAAAGAATTTGGTGAGTCCCTTTGAGAATTTGTTGGTAACGAAGCTTAACTAGTAGATTTAGTTAAATTAATCATAGTTCAAATCAAATAGATAAACTATGTATACCTTGCGCTCTGTACTGGAATCCAGCAAGATAATTAATTCCTCCATGACAGAATAAGATTTTTGAACCATAAAAAAGTATTGATTTTACCGAATCGCACACCCATATTACAAACATCATTAAATTAATAATTTGCGTGATTCAACTGCCTCGTCTTTTTTTATGAATCCCCTGTTCTTTATTGGGAGATACGCATCAATTCTCCAATATCAATTAATTACCAACTAATTGAAAGCCCATCTAATAAAACAGAGGAATTATAAATCTCCAAGATAATAACTAAGAATATGGCAAATAATGCCATGAAAAAACCCATAAGGGGCGTAGTTCCCCACCCAGGAGCCACCCGACCATATTCTGAATTGAGGGGTTTCAAAAAAACTCCCAAACCGCTTTGTTTTGGTTTGGCTCTAAGAGCATCATCAAAAATCTTTGTAGCCATATAACTTATTTAATTAGTAGGTATATATATAGTTTTTTTTACTTTGCGTACTATTATACTGTACACAGAACATTATTTTAAGATTCTCTAACAATGGAAACTGCAACTTTGATCGCTATCTTCATATCCTGTCTAATTGTAAGTTTTACCGGTTATGCTCTTTATACTGCTTTTGGTCAACCCTCCAAGGAACTTAGAGATCCTTTTGAGGAACACGAAGATTAATAAGCGAAAGACCTTCTTTACCTTTACCCATGAAAGGAAAAGGAAAGAAGGTCTTTCATTTTCTCCTAGTATCGAAAATAGAAATTATTTTCTACCTCAAAGGATCCTATCACTTATTTGGAACTTTAGGTGGGTCCCGAAAAAATATAGCGAAAAAGATTATGCCCAAAGTAGCCACTAGCAAGAATGTATAAACCAATGCTTCCATATATTCAATTGTATATGAAGAATTAAAGGATAGCTTTCGTACCAATGAAGAAACTCTTACTTCAGTTTCAAGAAAACCAATCCTAAGAATATATCTATATATCTATATCTATAGATGTATTTTTTTATCCTACTTCATCTTTTTTAATAAGTAGAAAAGCCTCAATTTCTTTCAAGTGGAATAGAATAGGTTCATATCCCTTGTCTTTCGGTAGTTGGATCTCCCAATTTTTGGAAAGCTCCAAACTCAACTTGAGCATCTAGATCAGGATCAATACCAGCAAAAACATCTCTGAACAGAGTTCTAGCACCATGCCAAATATGTCCAAAAAAGAAAATAAGAGCAAATGTAGCATGACCAAAAGTGAACCAGCCTCTTGGGCTACTGCGAAAAACACCATCCGATTTTAATGTTGCACGATCAAACTCAAAAATTTCACCTAATTGAGCACGTCTAGCATATTTTTTAACTGTAGAGGGATCGTTGAAGCCAACACCATTGAGTTCACCACCATAAAATTCAACAGTTACGCCTACTTGTTCGACACTATACTTTGATTCTGCTCGTCTAAATGGTGCATCAGCTCTTACAATTCCTTCTTCATCCACCAAAACGACTGGAAATGTTTCAAAGAACGTAGGCATGCGACGTACAAATAATTCATGCCCCTCTTTATCCTTGAAAGCAGCATGACCTAACCAACCAATAGCTATTCCATCTCCATTATCCATTGCACCTGCTCGGAATAATCCGCCTTTTGCTGGATTATTACCAATGTAATCATAAAAAGCTAATTTTTCGGGGATTCTAGACCAGGCTTCCGATAAGCTGAGACCCTCAGCTCTACTAGCACGAATTCGTCGATCTATCTCCTGTTGAAAATATCCTTGATCCCATTGATAACGAGTAGGACCAAATAATTCAATTGGCGTAGTAGCGGAACCATACCACATAGTTCCAGAGACTACAAAGGCTGCAAAGAAAACAGCAGCAATACTACTAGATAAAACAGTTTCAACATTCCCCATACGTAATGCCTTGTATAAACGTTGGGGAGGACGAACACTAAGATGAAATAAACCAGCTAATATACCTAATATACCTGCTGCAATATGATGAGAAGCTATTCCCCCTGGAATGAAGGGATCAAAGCCTTCGGCTCCCCATGCTGGATCTACAGGTTGTACTTTTCCAGTTAGGCCATAGGGATCGGATATCCAGATTCCAGGACCAAATAAACCCGTTATATGAAACGCTCCAAATCCAAAACAAAGTACTCCCGAAAGAAATAAATGAATTCCAAAAATCTTTGGCAAATCTAGGGACGGTTTTCCCGTACGTTCATCGCGAAATAAATCTAAATCCCAATATACCCAATGCCAAATAGCTGACAAGAATAATAAACCAGATAGTGTAATATGTGCTGCAGCTACACCTTCAAAACTCCAAATACCAGCATCACTTACAGTGTCTCCAGTGATACTCCAACCTCCCCATGACTTTGTTATTCCTATACGGGTCATAAAAGGTATAACAAACATACCTTGTCTCCACATTGGATCAAGAACGGGATCCGATGGATCAAAAACTGCTAATTCGTACAAAGCCATTGAACCAGCCCATCCAGAAACTAAAGCTGTATGCATCAAGTGTACGGCAATTAAACGACCGGGATCGTTCAATACGACAGTATGGACGCGGTACCAAGGCAAACCCATTTAAATACCTCTTTTTTTTAGTCAATACTACGTAACTTTCTTGCGTTTCAAAAATCTTTTTGAAGTATAACTCGGATTATATTAAAACCCAGAGTTATTCCTTAACATACATGTTATAGTTAAAGCTACATATCTATTGCCAGAAAGAAAAGCGTAAATTCTAAGCAATATTGATAGACAGAGATATTTTAACATTTGCACAATTTGTGCAACAATGTGGAGATTGGTCCCATTAAAGGCGATCCATATACAAAATATGGTTTATTCATGATAAATTCGACTACTTATCAAATGTATATTATTAATAAATACTTATTTTTGTACATATGCCATATGTTATAATAATACCTATATAAATAAGATATTATAGTTATAGTTTCCAAAAATTTATGCTTTCGCATCAGAGGTTTATTCTCTTTTTATTTTCTATATGCCTATTGGTGTTCCAAAAGTGCCCTTTCGTCTCCCTGGAGAAGAGGATGCAGGTTGGGTTGACGTATAGTGCGACTCGCTAGATACATTAAGTTAAATGGAATTGTTCCATTATCTCTTCCGATTCGAGATATTCTTATCTCACTTAAGATTAGCTTAAAAAGCTATAGTCTAACGCGTGAGATTATGAAAAGATTTGATAGAAATCTCTTAATTGAAAGGATCTATGGTTAGTTCGAACTAATAGAAAGTATTAAGGCTTCGTTTAACAAAATCCGAAGATTTTTTTGCTTACCTACAGTTAAAATAGTACTAAAATAAGTAAAGAAAAAAAGGTAAAAGAAGAGCTGAAATATGTAAACGGCAATCATTTCATTTGTCCCATATGTACAAAGAACAATCGGATAGAAATTTCCCCGAAGTGGAACAAAAACCTAAAGTTTTTTTTAAGAAACTTAATGTAAAAACGAGACAAAGTTGGTGTAAAAATTAAATGATTTTCAAATATGCCAAATAAGAGATAGTTCAAAAAGTTGATTTTAGAATGGGAAACTAACTTGAACTAAAAGTGGTTAAAAAAACTAATAAAGACGAGGATAATATTTATTATCCATATATAGAAAAAAAAGAAAACATCAATGAAAACATTCTTTCCTTTTTTACTTTTAACTGCTTGAGCCGTATGCTTTTAAAGATGCTTGTACGGTTTCCAGGGAGGGAAATAAAGAAATAAAACTATCCCAATCAACCGACTTTATCGAGAAAGATTACTTTTTCTGGGTCAACAAGTAGACGATGAAATTGCGAATCAACTTATTGGTATCATGATGTATCTGAATGGAGAAGATGAGAATAGGGACATGTATTCATATATAAACTCTCCCGGCGGAGCAGTATTACCTGGGATATCTGTTTATGATGCTATGCAATTTGTGGTACCAGATGTACATACTATTTGCATGGGATTAGCTGCTTCAATGGGATCTTTCATACTCACTGGAGGGGAGATTACTAAACGTATAGCACTACCTCACGCTCGGCGCCAATGCAATCAATCGAACGAAACTATGCCTTCACCAAAAATGATTAAGGTAAAAATAGCATGGCATATCAAACTTGATACACCTTTTTGACTGAAATATTTGTAATTATCAAGATAGTATATCAAATCAATATTATTTCTTTATCAGTCACATTTTAATTCAAATTAAAATCTCATGAGTTTATTTTAGCGTCATAAACTATTTTGTGGATGATATTGAATAAAGTTAGTCTTAAGTACTATTAATAATAAGAGAAGAAAAAACTTTGGGATTGCTAGCTAGAATTCTAAAAAGAAAGCAACGGAACCATCATAGTATCTTTACAGGGAAAGGATGGTGTATAGATTTAAGCAAAACTTTTTTGTTCTTTTTTGCTTTTTGGAATTGCTATGATGGAGATATTCTCTCTATTTGCCATGGATCTTATATAGAGCCGTATGCACGATAATGCCCGTACGGTTCATTCAATAAAATAAAAAATAACAGGGTTATGATTCATCAACCTGCCAGTTCTTATTATGATGGACAGGCAGGAGAATGTATTATGGAAGCAGAAGAGATATTGAAACTTCGTGATTGTATTACTAGGGTCTATGCTCAACGAACAGAAAAACCCTTATGGGTCATTTCTGAGGATATGGAAAGAGATATTTTTATGTCCGCAAAAGAAGCTAGAGCTTATGGCATTGTTGATCTTATAGCATTGGAAAATGATTGAAATTAAATAATCATTTGCAAAAAAAAAAAAAAGATTTTTTTTCTTATCTATCTCGTTTTTATTAGAGATAGAAATCTTTTTCTATATAAGATTGTTTATAAAAATGATATTGTAATTACTTTCTTAAAAGGGTTGAGATTAATCCAAACCATACATAAAATTTGCATGGAATTGAAAATGCCAACTATTCAACAATTAATTAGAAATGCGAGACAGCCTATTAGGAGTCGAACGAAATCCCCTGCTCTTCGGGGATGTCCTCAGCGCAGAGGTGTATGTATAAGGGTGTATGTGCGACATGTTTGGATTGCAAATTGAAGAGGGATAAGCATTGTCAAGGAAGAAAAAAACCCTTCAAGATAGAGCATAAATCCATCATCCCCCGCTTCTGGGGATGTAATTTCATTTATGGTTCTCATTGATGCAAATTCAATCATCCCGATAGGGGATAGACAGCAATCCCTCAATGATATTAAAAGAAACTAATTCATTAAGCGAGGATACAGTGAGACTAGGTAACATAATCTTTCCCAGTTTTATTGCAATAACAGACTTATAAGGTCAGTTATCAAACTAACTCTCAAAATGACATGCCGTTACTATACAAATTAATCTTATCCTTAAAAAAAAAAGATTGCTCAATTATTTGAGTGGAGCTAGTGATCGGAAACTATACAACTAACCGAGAAACATTTTGACCCCATTTCCTTGGGATCAGAAGCTCCGGCGCATAGAGAGGACCTCACTGTTGAAAGAGAAATCATAGAAACTATGGAATCCATGATATTTATATAAAGGGTTTGGGTTTTTATTCCCTATCGCGAGCATTCAACCTATCAAATTCATGGCTAGGAAGGTTATAGTAGCAAAAGCCTTTGGAATCGTTACTTCCTGCATTAGAATCTTTTTAGTTTCTAGTCAAAGTTATCATGCATCAATCAAATCTTGCGGTATTATTACTTTCCTTCCTTTTAGCATTTATTAAATACTTATAGTAAAAATAGGATTAAAAAAATATAGATATATTCATTTAATAGAAGAGATTCTTTAACGTTAGTAACCGAATCTGATGAAGAATCTTTTTTAGTTAATAGGGACATTCATTATTTCATATTATTACTTAATTAATAAGTATTAATGAGATACACCTAAATTAAAACGTTGTTAAAAGCAAATATCAATGACTAGAGTGAAACGTGGATATGTGGCTCGAAGACATCGCAATAGGATCCTAGCGCTTACATCTGGATTCCAAGGAGCTCATTCAAAGCTTTTTCGTACTGCTAATCAACAAGGAATGAAAGCTCTAACTTATGCTTACCGAGATAGAGCTAATTGCAAGAGAGATTTTCGTCGTTTATGGATTACTCGAATCAATGCAGCAGCTCGAGAGAATCAAATTACTTACAATAATATGATTCATTCATTATATATGAATCAAATACATTTGAATCGCAAAATACTTGCACAAATAGCTGCTCTGGATAAAGATTGTTTTGTCGAGATATTGAGAATAATTAAGTAATATATTTTTATAAGTAGATTTAGAGACCTCTCCGGATAATAAAACCCGGGAGGTAAAAAAAAGACTGCCGTAAGGCTACATTCTTATACTTTATATTAACTATCTCTGTTAATAAAAGGTAATAAAGCTAAAATACGGGCTCGTTTAATAGAAACAGTCACTGAACGCTGTTGTTTTGAAGTCAATTTAGTCATTCTTCTTGATAATATCTTTCCCCGTTCACTTATAAATCTACGTAACAAATCAATATTTTTATAATCAATTAAATCACTTGTTACTGTTGCTGACAAACGTTTGCGGGAGGATCGTTCGGACTTTTTCATAATTCTCCTCTAAACCTTACAAATTTATTTTTAAATCCAAATTTTTTTATCTATATTTCTTTCTTTTTTTTATTCAATGTGAATAGTATGTTTAGAACAAGAAGGGCAAAATTTTTTTAATTCCAATCGCGTAGGCGTATTGTAACGATTCTTTTGAGTCGTATACCTAGAAAAACTTGCCAATTTTCTCCCACTATCTTGTTGATTATTACAATCAATGCATTCTAAATGAATTGTTACTCTTGCACCTTTTACTTTTTTGGCCATAGCATTCTTTAAGATATTCAATCTTGAATCTACTCAATCTTAGTTGGAAAATAAATACTAATGTTTTTATAGACACAAAAAACTAATGTCGGAAATTCCTCTTTCAATGACTAGAAATCTAGAATGTTCTATTAAATATCGTATCTATTTCCTCTTTTTAATCCTTTTCGTTTTCCTTGCTTATAAATAATAAAAGAAATAGTGTTTTCTAGAATAGAGGAGAAACCAAAGCATCTGGAAAAAAACGATTGATTTCAATCAATAAACCAGCTAGAAAGCCAAACCATAATGTTGCAAGTACGGGGGCCGTAGAAAGATAGGTTTTTACATCCTGCATTGTAAGCTCTCCTTTATAAACTAAAGGGAATTATTATATCTTCCCAAACTGTCTATATCTATCTATATACATTATTATCTATAAATAAATCTAACTATTTTTTTGGCTCACTATAAAAACTATAAAAATAAATAAATAAAGTGAGATTTCTTTTAATCTCGATAAGATTTATGAAAATCTATTATAATAAATAAAAATAGGGATAAGGGATGTAGCGCAGCCTGGTAGCGCATTTGTTTTGGGTACAAAATGTCGCAGGTTCAAGTCCTGCCATCCCTAACTTAAACGTTACTTATTAAAGTAGATTACTAACTTAGCACATTTAGATGGATAAACAAATAGAACAGGAAAAAGAGAATAAAGCGCTCTTAGTTTAGCTCGGTAGAACGTAGGTCTCCAAAACCTAATGTCGTAGGTTCAAATCCTACAGAGCGTGCTTATTGAAAAACCATTTTAAAAGAGGATATATTTTATATCCTGTTTCTTTTTTATTCCTCTCATTACTTTCCTTGTAAATGAAACAATAATTTATTGCATATTCCTGCACTATGTGACCTCTCCTTTTGGCTAGAGAGGTCCATGAGCAAGAAGAATCTATTCTTCCGGGAGACCTGATCAAAGATCCAATTGATCACCACGTCGATATTGTAAATATGCGGTGACAAATAACCCAGCTGAAGTTATTGAGATCAAACCTAGTACAATTCCGGAAAGCAAAGCTTCAACCATTGATTTTGAAATGAGTAGAGATGATATCCAGCTTACTCCCTAGTTTTTCTGATTGCTAGGGAGGCATAGAAGAGTACAATAGAATTTCAAGAACCTGGAAAGTTAGTTCTTCCCCATTTTTGTATCAAATAAGTTTGACTTTGTTTAAGCCGATGAATAAGACTAAAGTGGAAATTAATGCAGCTAATAATAATCCAAAATAACTTAATAGAGTAAGCATGGAATAAAATATTGTTCATATTAACAAATGTAGTATACACGCCGTAGGATTTATTCTCTAACATTGAAGCCTTAAAAAAGCAAAATGGTAAGTGAAATTGAAATTTTATTCTTCTACCTCATCCTCTTTCCATCCCTAATGAAAATCAATTGATACGTTATTAGAAAAAAGGGTAGGATATCAGACGATACATATGGAGTTTGAAGCCTCTACTTTTTTTCTTTTATGGATTAATTTACAAACCAATCTGGATAAAAAAGCCAAGCTTTGCAAATAATCAGATATATTGATTAGCTCTTTTTCTTCTTCTTTTTATAATGTCATTTTGACTGTAGAAGAGCGAAGAGTCAATTATGCTCTAGAAGAAGCAACTTAAGTATAACCTGAAGAATCGCCACTTCATTCTTCATTTCTAAGATAACCTTACCTTGATCCTCTAATACCTCGTGATCACCAACCATTAGGTAAGAAACAACTATACTAGTGCTACTTTAACTCTCTGTTCCATAATCTTTTAAGCTTCCCTTTCTAAGCTTTTTTGTCTATAGTTCTTTGAAGTCCTATATTTTAGATCTTCTCCTTTTGGTGATACTTAGTTACCATTATTCCTGTGCTTCTTTTTCCTGTGAGCTTATGTTTTTATTATTAGAATTCTGACAATAAATAAGTTTTACCTTTAATAACCTAATTTTGCTAAGATTTTTCACACTTTTCCCGGAAATATTGCTCCGATCTGCAAAATATTCTCGGCATATTAAGCCATGTCTGACACTTGCAGAGGAAGAAAAATATGAGAAATCCAATAATTAGTTAAAAAGGACAAAGTGGATAAGATTAGTCGTAGTAGTCCACCTATTTGAGAGAATACCTTTTCTTTTTTAAAGAGGATTATTTGATTCCGTAATAATTAGTTGTAGTTTTTATGTAATCCTTTTTTGTTCTCGGGGGAATTGAGTGTAAATTATCAATAGGCATATCTATCTATATAGATATAGATCTTCTTTTTCCCTATCAAAAAAGAAAATAAGGGAGCACTATACAATTTCAATTTAAGTGATTGTCGTTTTCTCCCAATCACCTAGCTTTTTGTGTGAAAATACTGGTACTTGTCTTGTAACTAACGAATAGCAAAAATAGAATTAAAAAAAAAAACGGTATAATATTGAAGATCTAATTTGAATGCTTCTTTATATTAATACTGTTGAATTAAAAAAAGGAAGATAGATAATAAAACTCACTTTGTTTTATCAAAGTTCTCTTGCTGTATAGGAAAAAAGATAGCTATACTGATACTATATATCCTTAAAATACCCTTGGTATAAAAGTGACAACCTAATAATATTGATAGAATAGATAGATCCTATAATCCATGTCTATTCTAAGAATAAATCCTTGTTTGACACAAAGAAAAGGAGCTCATTATGTCTGGCAATACAGGAGAACGCCCTTTTGCCGATATTATTACCAGTATTCGATACTGGGTAATTCATAGCATTACTATACCTTCTCTGTTTATCGCAGGTTGGTTATTTGTCAGTACAGGTTTAGCTTATGATGTCTTTGGAAGTCCTCGTCCTAATGAGTATTTTACGGAAAGCCGACAAGAAATTCCATTAATAACTGGCCGTTTTAATTCACTAGAACAAGTTGATGAATTTACTAGATCCTTTTAGGAGATAAAAATGACTTTAGATAGAACTTACCCAATTTTCACAGTTAGATGGTTGGCTATTCATGGACTAGCTGTACCTACGGTCTTCTTCCTGGGATCCATATCAGCAATGCAATTTATTCAAAGATAGATTTTTCAATATTTAATGTTATGACACAACCAAACCCGAACAAGCAAAGTGTGGAATTAAACCGTACAAGTCTCTATTGGGGATTGTTATTGATCTTTGTACTTGCTGTTTTATTTTCCAATTACTTCTTCAATTAAGTATAAAAGAAAGTCTATTAGCTCATTCTTATACTTTGGAAGATCAAAAAACCTAATTATCTGTGACTGTTTATGTCTCAAGTCATGACCACTAAATGAAATACATGGAAGAGGAAGTAATAGAGATGGCCAATACTACCGGAAGGATTCCTTTGTGGCTAGTCGGTACTGTCACTGGTACACTTGTTATTGGTTTGATGGGAATATTCTTTTATGGAGCATACTCGGGATTAGGATCATCCCTTTGAAGTATTTTTTTTTTTCTTTACATACCTTCGAGAAAAGAAAACCCGGATTTCAAAAACCTTGTCCTTCGTAAATTTTTATAAAGTGATGGAAAAATTATTATCTTATATTGTCTTATAAAGATTTGAATTATTACCAATATTTTGATTATTCATCATCTAAGTCAAAAAGATCTATATTTATTAATATAAATTCCATTTATTATAGCAAAAAGCAGTATTTTTCACATTTGAGTATCATTGCTAAGTCCTATACTACTTTGTGGATTCATAGGATCCATAAGTCAAGAAAATGAATTTTGGTTCTTTTTTACTTAGATCATAAAAAGAAAAGTTCCCCGTATATTTAATACGGGGAACTTTTTTCTAAATCAATATATTTCTGGATATTATTCTTTTCAATCTTCCTTCCCGCGTCTGACTCGATTAAAAATAGATAGATTTTTGGAACATATAATATCTAGAATATAGAAGCAAAGATAATATAATATCAATCTTATTTTATTATTAACGATTTATAAAGATAGGTAGTATACAAATTAAGCGCTTTTATTCAAATTAGCTAGGGCATATATACATACCTAAAGATTCATTTCAGCCAACTGTACTTTTTCAAACTGTTTCTTTTTAAGTACCAAGAGTATTTGTGCCATAATAACTGATACGAAGAATAATAAAAGACCTTGAATACGTAATGGATTCTGCAGTACTATTTCAGTATCTCCTTGACCAAATCCGCCTAGATTAGGATTATTGGTCAATGGTTGATCAATCTTAATAAATTCACCTTCCGAAATAATAAGTTCTGGCCCTGGAGGTACAATATCAACTACTCGACGACCCTCTAATGTATCTTCAATAGTGATTTCATATCCACCTTTTTCCCGACGTAAGATCTTAGTTACTTTACCTGCTATTGAAGCATTATAAATGGTATTATTGCTCTTACTCCCATCGGGATAAATTTGTCCCCTTCCTCTATTTCCTCCTAAATATATGGGATATTTCAAGAAATGCACTTCTTTATTAGTAGCAGGATCTGGTGAAATAAGAGGAAATACAATCTCGCTATATGCTTTACCAGGAACTGGACCTATTACAATGATATTTCTCTTATCGGGACGATAATTCTGGAACAATGCAAGATCGCCAATTTTATCTTTCATTTCGGCAGGAATACGATTGTAAGGAGCTAATTCAAATCCCTCAGGTAAAATAAGAACAGCTCCCACATTAATACCCCCTTTCTTACCATTACCAAGTACTTGTTTAATTTGCTTATCATAAGGAATCTTAACAACTGCTTCAAATACCGTATTAGGGAAGACGGATTGTGGAACCTCAATATCTACTGGTTTTTTAGCTAAATGACAATTAGCACATACAATACGCCCAGTGGCTTCTCGGGGATTTTCATAACTTTGTTGTGCAAAAATAGGATAGGCATACGAGATGGAAGGCCAAGCAATTATATTTAGAATAATTAAGATCGAAATTGATCGAATTACCCATTTTTTCATCCAGTTATTTTTATTCCTGTTTTGCATAATTGAATTTTTAGTATGGAATATTTACCCTAGTAAGATGCTTTTCTTTTAAGCAGCCCGGTAAGGAACTTGAATATTACGCTATTCCAGTAACTTAAAAAAAAATGATTACTTACTAGATTTAGTTTAACAAATGAATGATATTTGTAAGAAACAATACCCTGTTATGGTTATAAAGATAAACTATCTTATTTTTTTCCTACTCATTCATTGTATGATAAGTTGCTACAATTGAGGGAGATAGGCGATTCAAATGACGGAAGATCCAATATTTAAAGACTGTATCGAGAATGACTGGAAAAGTTGAAACGAAATAAGATATTGTATATTTGTCATAAGCAAATCCTATATGCTCTAAAATAGAACCTATTATTATTTCCCAACCATGGGGTGAATGGAATCCAATAAATAAATCAGTTAATAAAAGAATAAAAAAAGCTTTCATCGTATCACTCAAACTGTGAAATAATTCCTGAATCCAGGAATTTGAAACAGCGAGTCTTTTTTTACCTATAATGACCAATACACTTAGAATAGTAAAACTAATTATATCTGTTAATAGGTTAAGAATAATCTGAATACTATCTTCATTATATATGGCTACTAATTGTACCGTTTTTTCTCGAATTTTTATACTAAGATCTTTTGAATGATCTTCCTCCAGAATTATTCTGTCTAGCCAGAGTAATTCCTCTACGTCTTGGAGTCTCTTCAAAGCTTTCTTTTCTTGTAAATGATTGATAAATATTTGGAATTGCGACGTATTCCACCAATCTTTGATCCGGGGTTCTAAAACCCATTTCTTTGAAATGGAGGAAATGAAAAAAGGGAGAAATAATAAACATCCCATATATCGTAGAGAAGCTAGGGCTTGATATTTTGCTAATTTAAATTCATGAAGTACTAATGAACTTGATTGACCTATCAATTCTGCCTTAAATCTAGACAAGGTACGGGTTATAGAACGAGGTACAATATTTATAGATTCATACGCTATTGTAGTAGGAACGGTCAATTCAATTGACTTTGAGATGGATAATTCTTCGTCTAGTCTATCTTTTATTTCGACTGAAAAAGGAAAGTTATAAAAATATTTTTTACAAATTCTTAAATCATTCAAGGTTGTTTCAATCCAAGCTAATCTTCTATTCATTTTTTCTCTATTATTTGATTTTTTCGACATATATTTTACTGCATAAACTAAACGATTTTCTTTTGATCTCTCATCAAAAATATCAAAAATCCTGTTTCGTTTTAACTTCCCAACATCTTCGTCTTTTTTCAAACCGATCCTTTCAAAGAGAAACGAGAGATAAAAATAAGTATTTAGTATTGGGTCCCTAATATTCATATTAAAGAAATACTCTCGTGATGAGATCCTATTTTTACTGCGAGACGAAAGATGATTATAAATGGAAATAGGACTAGAGAACTTATAAAGTAAGATATGTTTCCATCTATTCCAAAAATTTAGTACAAAAATACTAAACTTACACTCTAAAAGACTCCAGTATATTAGGAATACGGAATTATTCAATTCCATATTCATATATGGAAGTAGGGCTTGCCAAAGATATCCTGAAGATGAATTTCTATAGGATAAATAATCTTTCTCAATATGCCGTATACGTTTACAAGCCATATACGCTCGATCTAAAGAACGATGTGGAGTATTCAAAAACCACCGAACAATTTTCCACTCGTATAAATTCATAAAGACATGTAAAAAGTCGTTCAATATTTTTTAACAGAAAGGAAAGACTAAAAAACCGAAGGATTTTTCTTTGAAAAAACGAATCCTTTTAACTTTCCCCGGAATAGTTGGAATAGAAACTCTCGCTATAATAGTGATCCCTAAATTCCTTCAATGGATACACACATGAAACGAGCTAAATTGGCAGCTTTTTCTTCCATTTCCTTCAATGTTGAATTCTCACTAATATGAGTTAGAAAAATTTTTTGCTGACCTTTCATCCGCATATAGATAATGCGGCGAGAATAAAAACCTTCTCGAATCTCTAGTCCTATTGCCTGAATATCCTTCATGAAAAACTGGATACAAATGCGACGATTTTCCCCGGGGAAACCCCAACGAAAGATACGAACGATTCCTCTTTGCTTATCAAATAGATTATATCCATTACCTATATCCCATGATATAGCAAAACCTAGATAGAATCCGATAGAGATACCTGCGATTCCATAGAAACACATGACAATCCCTTGCGGAATAAAAACAATTTGTTGAGATGGTAGAAGGGGTATTAAATCCCTCCCAAGATAACTGGAGGATCCAACTAAGAGAAAACCCAATGCACCAAGAATGAGAATAAAAGCCCAAAAAAAGTTACTTATTCTACGAGCCCCTCTTATGGATTCTACTCGAATCCATTCGGATTGCCGCTTCATAGCAAAACCTCCTGGATCTCACTCCATTTGAAGTAAAAAAAATATTATTATTATTATTCCTACTTTTTTTTAGATAGTTATTTATTTGATTTCTATTTTATTGCTTATTATTTTACTTTTGAATCAATACAATTTAGATGAAATGATTTAATCATGATTCTTCGTCTTATTCATTCCTCTATCTTACCTAACTACGGATACTGAAGAATTGAAAAATGGAAAGTCGAATCTATGTTTCATTCTATTTTATAACAAATGAAACATAGATTCGAAATAGGATCTAATCTTTGACAACTAAAACTGAGTTCAATGACTTTATTTTCCTAACTAAGCTAAAAATGCATAATGAATACCTCTCATCATACGCTATCGAGAATTGTTCATATGTGAAACTGATTGACTTTGTTGAATGAATATCCCTTACTTTTATTCAGACAATTTCATCTTGTTCAATATATATAAACAAAGAAGCCATTGTAATTGCTGGAAAAACTAAGCCTACTAAAGGCACAAAAATGGAAGGTAGGTAAGAAGCTGTCATAAAGAATCACCTTAAGTAATCTTGTATAAGTGAATGAAACTTGCGGAAGGAGAAAAGACAGATCTCGTGCATATTAATTATACTCTATTTTTCTAGCCAATAGACAGGAAAGCTTCGTTTCTTTTTGATCATCTTATTTAATTAAGATTTGAAGGTCTATTTTGAAATAAGATGTGAATTTGATTAGGTACCATATTCCAGTTCATTGATAATATGGCGGCAGAGACGTTTAAATGGCGTCATATAAGAAATATTCCACTAGTCAATTCACCTAAAGAGAAATTTTCTCATTCTATGAACCTATTCTTTTCTACAAGGAGCTAAAGCATAGAGTTCAAATATTTCGCTCAAAACACCTTTTAAAATATTACGGGGGACTATTAGATCAAGTAAACCATGATCAAATAACGATTCAGCTACTTGAAAACCATCCGGTATTTTCTGACGCAATGTCTGTTCAATCACTCTTTTACCAGCAAATGCAATGTAAGCCTTTGGTTCAGCAAGATTAATGTCCCCTAACATGCCGAAACTAGCAGTCACCCCACCAGTAGTAGGATAAGTGAGAACTGCTATGTAAAGTAACTTTTTTCGTACCTGATAAATCTGTAAAACAGATGAAATTTTTGCCATTTGCATAAGACTTAAGGTCCCTTCTTGCATACGGGCGCCCCCGGAAGAACAAACGAGAATTAATGGCATAGATTTGCAAGTAGCATATTCAATTAGGCGAGTAATCTTTTCTCCAACTACGGAACCCATACTACCGCCCATGAATTGAAAGTCCATAACACCAAGTGCAACGGGAATTCCGTTTAACCTTCCTATCCCTGTTTGAATAGCATCGGTCAAACCGGTTTGTCTTTGATAAGTAACAATACGATTATTATAAGATTCTTCATCATGAAACTTTAGAATATCTTGCGCAATCATGTCTTCATCTATGGGAATCCAAGTGCCATGATCAATCAAAAGTTCGATTCGTTCCGTACTATTCATTGGGAGATGATAACCACACTCTTCACAGACACGTTTCTTTTGTTTCAGAAGTTTAACATATAGCATATTCTCACAATTCTCACATCGAATCCATGATCCTTTAGTAGTATCAACATCGAGATCTCTATACTTTTCTCTTTCACTAAGAATATAGCCTTTGGTAGCCTTTTCAATGAAAGCTCCAATTAATCCACCAAATTTACGTTTATCTTCAAACCAATTTATTAGTGACATATTTATTTCCTCATCTATCGTTAAAAAACTCTCTGTTCTAAAAAAAAATGACAGTGTTTTATGTATACTTCCAAGGTTATTCTTTTTCTCAAATTAACTAAAAATAAAATCTTCATTTTTTAAGTATTCAAATAACTTAGATTAAAACCATTGAAAAGTTTCTTATTCATTCATATTTCTATATAAAACTAATAGTATATTGGAATCCTTTTTCAGATTATCCAAAGATTTTTTAGTCTATAAAAAAAGAGGGATCAGATATTTTTTTATTATGGATATTTTCAATAATATTTATCCTTACAAGAGGATAAAAATAAATAGTGCAAGTAGATCTATGGGTTAGAAGGGATTTGAACCCTTGACTTCATGGTTCGGAACCATATACTCTGATCCACTGAGTTACCAACCCTATCGATTTCATCTCTATTTGATTGGAATATTAAGAGAGAAAATAGTCTATGCATCTATTTTCCCTCTCTTTTATTTCACCTAATCTCTTTGTCTATATCCAAACAATAAATGAAATGGAACAGAGTAAGGAGTCATTTCTGCACCTATTTTTCTCTCTTAATAATCCTTTGACTTAATCTATTCAAAGACTTTGTTTTGCTTTTTTATTATAAAAAAGCAGCAAGAGATGAATAGATTACAATACGTCAATTGTATCAAATACGAACTTAATTTCTTTCCATACTTCACAAGCAGCAGCCAATTCGGGACTCCACTTACTAGCTTCACGAATAATGTCATTCCCTTCACGAGCAAGATCACGTCCCTCATTACGAGCTTGTACACAGGCTTCCAACGCAACTCGATTAGCCACAGCACCTGGTGCATTTCCCCAAGGATGTCCCAAGGTTCCTCCACCGAACTGTAATACAGAATCATCCCCAAAGATCTCAGTTAAAGCTGGCATGTGCCAAACATGAATACCCCCCGAAGCAACAGGCAGTACACCTGGCATAGAAACCCAATCTTGAGTGAAATAGACGCCGCGGCTCCGGTCCTTCTCAATATAATCATCACGAAGTAAATCAACAAATCCCAGAGTGACGTCTCGTTCCCCTTCAAGCTTACCTACTACAGTACCAGCATGGACATGATCTCCACCCGACATACGCAATGCTTTAGCCAATACACGGAAGTGCATACCATGATTTCTTTGTCTATCAATAACAGCATGCATGGCACGGTGAATATGAAGAAGTAGACCATTATCTCGACAATAGAAAGCCAGACTAGTATTTGCAGTAAATCCTCCTGTCAAATAGTCGTGCATAACAATGGGGGCTCCTAATTCTCGAGCGAAGACTGCTCTTTTCATCATTTCTTCGCAAGTACCTGCAGTGGCGTTCAAATAATGTCCCTTAATTTCACCTGTTTCAGCTTGGGATTTGAAAAGAGCTTCTGCTACAAATAAGAAACGATCTCTCCAACGCATAAAAGGTTGAGAATTGACATTCTCATCATCTTTAGTAAAATCAAGTCCACCACGAAGACATTCATAAACCGCTCTACCGTAGTTTTTAGCAGATAAACCTAATTTAGGTTTGATGGTACATCCCAATAAAGGACGTCCATATTTGTTCAATTTATCTCTTTCAACTTGGATACCGTGAGGTGGACCCATGAAGGTCTTCGAATAAGCAGGGGGAATTCTTAAATCTTCCAGACGTAGAGCTCTCAATGCTTTGAATCCGAATACATTACCTACAATGGAAGTGAACATGTTGGTAACAGAACCTTCCTCAAATAGATCCAATGGATATGCTACATAGGCAATATATTGATTTTCTTCCCCAGCAACAGGTTCGATACCATAACATCGACCCTTGTAACGATCCAGGCTGGTAAGTCCATCAGTCCATACAGTGGTCCACGTACCGGTGGAAGACTCAGCAGCTACTGCAGCTCCTGCTTCCTCAGGTGGTACTCCAGGTTGAGGAGTCATTCGAAATGCTGCTAGGATATCAGTATCACTGACTTTATAATCAGGGGTATAATAGGTCAATCGATAATCCTTAACACCAGCTTTGAATCCAGAACTTGCTTTCGTCTCCGTTTGTGGTGACATAGGTCCCTCCCTACAACTAAATCATTTACTCTTGCAAGGATAAGGTCTGCTCGATATGGATGAGATATCCTATTGCAAAACATTGAACGGATCCTAATCTGGTTCAATATTGATGCAAAAGCTTATCCCAAAAAGGAAACACTATTATTTTATATTGCAGTTGCTATATGATGCAACCCATCTATATCTCACTTGCTCAAATAGAAAAGAAAGTCATTATTTGATCTATACATTAATTCGGTCTTTTTTCTTTTTTTTTTTATCAATAAAATAGAGAGAATTTAGACCAAATATTGAGTTCAATGGAAGAAGGAATAAGACGAAATGAAAGATCAATACCGAAAATGGAATTTTTTCATATATCCTATTTAGCTATCTATATAGATAGATATGGAATATAGCCACTTAATTGAAAATAGTTTATTTTCAAATCGATAGATATATTTATAGAAAAAAGGACTTTGAATAACCTTATCATATCTTACAATAGATTAGTCTATAAGTAAATTAAATCATTATTCATGATCAATCCAATTTACTTGATACCAAGATTGGTACAGGCATTGAAAAAAATCAATTCAATATTATTTATATGAAAATAAATCTTCTTACTTTTGGAGTTTCTACGTTGGTAGAACGTAATATAGGTTATATCACTCAAATTATTGGTCCCGTATTAGATGCAGCGTTTCCTCCGGGTAAGATGCCTAATATTTATAATTCCTTGATAGTCAAGGGACAAAATCCCGCGGGTCAACAGATCAATGTTACTTGTGAAGTACAACAATTATTGGGAAATAATAAGGTTAGAGCCATAGCGATGAGTGCCACAGATGGTCTAACCAGAGGTATGGAGGTCATTGATACAGGAGCTCCTCTTAGTGTTCCTGTCGGTCAAGCAACTCTCGGACGAATCTTCAATGTTCTAGGAGAACCTGTGGATAATCTAGGTCCTATAAATGCGGACAAAAAATCTTCCATTCATGAACCTGCTCCTGCTTTTACACAGCTAGATACCAAATTATCAATATTTGAAACCGGAATTAAAGTAGTCGATCTTTTGGCTCCCTATCGCCGTGGAGGAAAGATTGGATTGTTTGGAGGAGCTGGAGTTGGAAAAACAGTTCTTATTATGGAATTGATTAATAACATTGCTAAAGCTCATGGGGGTGTATCTGTCTTTGGTGGCGTAGGAGAACGTACGCGCGAAGGAAATGATCTTTACACAGAAATGAAGGAATCAAAAGTCATTAATGAACAAAATCTATCTGAATCAAAAGTGGCTTTAGTTTATGGTCAAATGAATGAACCGCCGGGCGCTCGTATGAGAGTTGGACTAACTGCCCTAACAATAGCGGAATATTTCCGGGACGTTAATAAACAAGATGTACTTTTATTCATTGATAATATCTTCCGTTTTGTTCAAGCGGGATCCGAAGTTTCTGCTCTATTAGGTAGAATGCCTTCTGCCGTAGGTTATCAACCAACCCTTAGTACAGAAATGGGTTCTTTACAGGAAAGGATTACCTCTACTAAGGAAGGCTCTATAACTTCCATTCAAGCAGTTTATGTACCTGCTGACGATTTGACCGATCCGGCTCCTGCTACAACATTTGCACATTTGGATGCGACTACTGTACTTTCAAGAGGATTAGCTGCAAAGGGCATTTATCCAGCCGTAGATCCTTTGGATTCAACTTCAACTATGCTGCAGCCCTGGATAGTAGGCGAAGAACATTACGAAACTGCACAGGGAGTAAAACAAACTTTACAACGTTACAAGGAACTTCAAGACATTATAGCTATTCTTGGACTGGATGAGTTATCGGAAGAGGACCGTTTAACAGTAGCTAGAGCGCGGAAAATTGAACGTTTCTTATCACAACCCTTCTTTGTAGCAGAAGTCTTTACGGGCTCTCCGGGAAAATATGTTAGTCTTGCAGAAACCATTAAAGGTTTTCAAATGATTCTTTCCGGGGAATTAGATAGTCTCCCCGAACAAGCCTTCTATTTGGTGGGAAATATTGAGGAAGCGACTGCAAAAGCTGGAATCTCACAAATGGAGGATTAAGAATGCTAAATCTCCGTGTAATAGCTCCAAATCGTATTGTTTGGAATTCCGAGGTTAGAGAGATAATATTATCAACTAATAATGGTCAAATGGGCATATTACCCAATCATGCTCCACTTCTTACAGCTCTAGATATTGGAGTTATGAAAATACGCATAGATGAGCGATGGTCCAATATGGCTCTGATGGGTGGTTTTGCTACGATAGATAACAATCAAATCACTATCTTAGTCAACGAAGCAGAAAAATCTAGCGAGATCGATCCTGAAGAAGCTCAGGAAACTTTCCAAAAAGCTCAAGCTAATTTGACTCGAGCTGAAGGCAAGAGAAAGACTATTGAAGCTCATTTAGCTTTCAAAAGAGCCAAAGCGAGATTAGAGGCTATAAACGTTACTCAAGAATAGTATAGAAAAGTGCAAGATCCTATTCTAAAAGTCTTATGAAAAAGAAAGAATAGTTAAGGAATCATTGTCTCTATTTTATTAAACTTATTAGATACCATCGATCTGGAATGGTATCTAATAAGTTTTACCTACTATTGGATTTGAACCAATGACTCTCGCCTTATGAAAGCGATACTCTAACCACTGAGTTAAGTAGGTCGTTGCTCAATCATAATAAAACCATTTTTAATAAAAGGTAAAGTTATAAACAACTTCTTTTTTTTAGTTGAATAATTTATTTATCTATTTAAATAGGTCATTTGATAAGATATCGATATATCTAACTTGACAAAAAACAATAAGATAGCTAATATAACGAAGCACAAAACAAGTTAGAAAGAAGGGCTATAGCTCAGTGGTAGAGCACCTCGTTTACACGTGCGCCAATGCTTTTCAAGAAAGTTTATCAAGCCTTCCGATTCAAGTATGAAATTAAGATTCATGTTTTACTCTATCCATAATATCATAAGAAATATTAAGAGAACAATAGCATAACAACAAAAAGTTGAAACTCCCATAGAGTTTGATGGATAATCCAGTGGATATGGTAAATTGTGAGGTCATTCAATACTAAGGGTGATGGGGTCAATAGGGGGACCTTAAGATATTCTCTTACTCGCTCCGTGAGCTTTAAGGTGTATAAAGTCTCACACTTCTTTTACAGGCGATAGAGGCTTAAGCAAATCGAGGCCCAAAAAGTGAACCTATGTCAACATTTCAAAACTTCTTGAAAAACTTTGGGATTGGCTTTGGTTATAAACTATTCAAGCACACGGAACCATCTTATTATCCCATAGGAGAAGGATGGTGATCAACCAATGTATCTTCTGGTTGGTTAATGAGCCCAATGCAAGAAAAAAGATGCATGTTGGGTTCTCAAAACAGTTTTAATAATCCAAAGGATATTTTTCTGTTTTTCCGAGAAAGTCTACGGTTCGAATCCGTATAGCCCTAATTCTCATGATCATAAAAGGATCTTTTCAATGATATATTTTCCATAATGAAAAGGGAAGATAACTCCTACATTGATAATGGCTCGATCAACCAAGTAGCGTATTTCTGGATCTTTAGTAGTAATTTGTTGAATTATTAGAATAATGGAGAATTGAAGAATACTAAGCTTGTTATTCCTTTCTTTTAACAAAGGGAGTCTATTTATGTTTATGCTTCCCAAATATCAAACTTTCTGGGTTTTTATAATGATATCTAGCCTCATTCCCCTACTAGCACTTTTGATTTCACGACTTTTAGCACCGGTTAGTAAGGGACCTGAAAAAATGACCAGTTATGAATCAGGTATAGAACCAATGGGGGATGCTTGGATACAATTTCAGATCCGTTACTATAGCTTTGCTTTAGTTTTCGTTATTTTTGATGTTGAAACGGTTTTTCTTTATCCATGGGCTATGAGTTTTTATGAATTAGGTATATTCGCTTTTATTGAAGCTCTAATATTCGTGTTTATTCTAATTATTGGTTTAGTTTATGCATGGCGAAAAAGGGCATTAGAGTGGTCCTAGTAAAGTTTCCAATAAGAAAAATGACTATAAAAATTTATATGTTATGAATATAACAATTAATCCCATGGAGTCTCTCGTTTCTAAACCAAATACATCAAATTCAATTATTTTAACTAATCTTAATGATTTTTCAAATTGGGCTAGACTTTCTAGCCTGTGGCCACTCCTTTATGGTACTAGTTGTTGCTTTATTGAATTTGCTTCATTAATTGGTTCGAGATTTGATTTTGATCGTTATGGTCTAGTACCGCGATCTAGTCCCCGACAGGCTGATCTTATCATAACGGCTGGTACTGTAACTATGAAAATGGCACCTTCTCTGATAAGGTTATATGAGCAAATGCCTGAACCTAAATATGTCATTGCTATGGGAGCTTGTACTATTACGGGTGGTATGTTTAGTACAGATTCCTACAGTACTGTTCGTGGGGTTGATAAATTGATTCCTGTTGATATTTATTTACCAGGTTGTCCTCCTAAACCAGAGGCTATTATAGACGCGGTAATAAAACTTCGCAAAAAAGTAGCTCAAGAAACATACAAGGATCAAAAGAGATCAATAAGAGGAAATCGATTCTTCACCTTAAAACATCAATTTGATTTTGTACCTAGCATTCATACTGGACAATATACTCAACAACTGCATGATAAATCCTTGTCAAAATGAATGTTAAAATTTCCCCCATAGACAACTCTTAGTCTGAGATAAGTATCGAACTAAATCAAGAAGAATTCGAATGAAAGGACAAATAAATAAAGATATTCCAAAGGAAATGCAGAATAACAGATCTAATTACAAAAATCCAAGTAGTAATGATTCAAATATTGAGATGCAGGGACGAGTATCTGTTTGGCTTTCTCAGCATAAGCTGGCTCATAGGCCTTCGGGTTTCGATTACCAAGGAATTGAAATTATACAGATAAAATCTGAGGATTGGCCTTCCATAGCTGTTGCTTTATATATCTATGGTTTTAATTATCTTCGTTCCCAGTGCGCCTATGATGTTATGCCAGGAGGATTTTTGGCTAGTGTATATCATCTTACAAAATTGCAGGATAATGCAGATCAACCAGAAGAAGTATGTATAAAAATATTGGTTTCTAGAGAATCTCCTAAAATACCCTCTATCTTCTGGGTTTGGAAGAGTGCCGATTTCCAAGAACGAGAATCTTATGATATGTCGGGAATTCATTATGAGAGTCATCCGCGACTCAAACGTATATTAATGCCTGAGAGTTGGATTGGTTGGCCTTTGCGCAAAGATTATGTCGTACCTAATTTTTATGAACTACAAGATGCTTATTGAGTCAAAATAAGATTGAACTCTTTTCATATTGGTACTTGTTCAATCAATAGGCATAAAAACAAAGATCGATATATGTCTATCTTTTTTTGACTTAAATAGAGAAAATCTTGCCAATATTTTTTTTTGTTTTCTTTAATAAAGCACCGTATCTAGATCTATATATATCTATATGTAGCATATATAGATCTAGATATAGTTAATAGCCTGAGTTATGCCAGGAACCAGATTTGAACTGGTGACACGAGGATTTTCAGTCCTCTGCTCTACCAACTGAGCTATCCCGGCTAATATTTCTTGATATGTATTCTAAGAGAAAATCAATATTGGCGTCAACTAAGACTAAGAAGTATAGGATAATCTATTGATAAAACTATGAACTAAATAAAAAGAAGCATGCTTCAACAATGAAAGAGTCAATTTATAGTCAATGAGATAATTAACTAGTATTGGATAAGATTCTATCTTATATATGTTCGAGGTGAAATACAATGAATAGATTATCCTTATTTTTTTCCCTTATCTCCCTTCTTTCTGCAGGAAGAGAGATAGAGAATTAACAATAGAAATTGAAATCTCGTGACATTTGAGTTGAAAAGATATCAGTATCCAGTAGGGGAGTAGAGTAAACCCAGAGATTCAATTCCTATGCTGAATTTGAAAAATACATTGGTGGGGGTAGAGGGACTTGAACCCTCACGGTCTGCAAAGACCAACGGATTTTCTTTCTACTACAATTTGCATCGTTGTTAGTTTTTAACAGTGTAAAAATGGACTCTCTCTTTATCCTCGCCAAAAATTGATTTATTAAGTTATCTATAAAAAATATTTCTACAAAAGTGGATGCAATATTTGCATAAAAAAAAAAAAGAAATAAGGATTTCTTATCTATTCTTTACAGAGAATATTTATATGGTTCATCCTTTCATAGATAATACTTGACTTAGTAATCTAATTATTCGTTAGAATAGCTTCCTTTGAGTCTCTGCACCTATCTCGTCGGAAAAAAACGAGATTTGGTTCAGGATTGCCTATCAAAACTCCCTAGGTTTCCCTGAATTTGAAAGCTTTCATTTAGTCAGTTTCCAAACTAAAGCTCAATTTCTTTAAGTCCGCAGCGTCTACCATTACGCCATACCCCCTCATTTCAATAAAATATATTAATTAGATGGAGAATTAATGGCAATACCTAATGTAATAGCTATTTTGTAACCTAAAAATGACGGAAGCTTTAACAGATTAATAACCAAATTGAATAGCGAAATTCGTTAATTAATTTTTTTTCTAAAAAAGCGAAAAGCCTGCTTAGCTCAGAGGTAAGAGTACCGCACTTGTAATGCGATGGTCATCGGTTCGATTCCGATAGCCGGCTTTCAGTATCTTTATCTCTAATCATTCAATTATAAGATTTGACTTTGGCACCTCTTCTCTCATTTTTTCTCCAACTACAATTAATTCAAAGAGTAGAGTCTTAAATTATAGAATGATAAATTGACTGGGTAAAGGTAAAGAGAAACAGGTCTTCTTTACAAAAGGTTTTTCTAAATATCATTTTAAACCAGGTAAACCCCTTCTTATAGGGGGTTTATATTCTATCAAATCCTATAAAACAGAAAGTTGACTTTTCATGCGTTAGTATATACTAACTATTTCTAATTCTTTGTTTAGTCTATAACAATCCCAATATTTCTTACTCTCTATACATAAAGATATATATAAGATATATATATAGATATCTATTATATCTATCTTTATGTATAAAACAAAAAATAGGGGATTCCTAGAGCACTTTAATAATAAAAGTATTATTAATCTTGATTTTATTACTGATTATATAAAAAATAAGTCTATTATAATTGGCCTAAAAATGACTACTATAGGAATAAAAGGATTATTATAGAGAATATAAGATGTTTTTGTAACCTGGAAATAACATGAAAATCTAGAGTCAAAAAGGAGTTTTTATGTCTCGTTATCGCGGACCTCGTTTGAAAATAATACGTCGTTTAAACCATTTACCAGGACTTACTAAAAAGAAACTAAAATTGAAAAAGGTGGAAAGTGATCAATCTAAGATGGAAAGTGATCAATCTAAGGTGGAAAGTGATCAATCTAAGATGGAAAGTGATCAATCTAAGGTGGAAAGTGATCAATCTAAGATGGAAAGTGATCAATCTAAGGTGGAAAGTGATCAATCCATTTCTCAATCAACTTCTAAAAAAAGATCTCAATATTCTCTTCGTTTAGAAGCCAAACAAAGATTACGATTCAATTATGGAGTAACCGAACGTCAATTACTCAAATATGTTTGCATTGCCAAAAAAGCTAGAGGATCAACAGGTCAAGTACTGCTACAATTGCTTGAAATGCGCCTGGATAATATTATTTTTCGATTAGGTCTGTCTCCTACTATTCCCGGAGCCCGACAATTAGTCAATCATAGACACATCTTAGTAAATGATCAGATCGTCGATATACCAAGTTATCGTTGTAAACCTAATGATATTATTACTGTGAGGGATCATCAAAAGTCGCAAGAATTAATTAAGAGGAACATAAAATTAGCTAAAATAGATGAAATACCAAGTCATTTGAATATTTCCTATTTGGAGGAAACTAAACCTAAAGGATTCATTAATAAAATAGTGGATCGGGGATCTATAGGTTTGGAAATCAATGAATTACTGGTTGTAGAATACTATTCTCGCCAAGCATAAATGAAACTTTAGGATTAACCAACGGAACATTTTTTTAGTTATAGTCAATTTTTTTTGTTCTAGTCCTATATGGATGGATTTATGATTGGGTCCCTTTTTCCTTAGCCATTTTTCTCTTCTTATTTTGCTTTGCATCAAACTTCATTTGTTTGTTCGTCCTATTCTCTAGTCAAAAAATTTTGTTAATACAAGGAGAATTTCTTTGGTAGTACTAAAAAGATGATCATTCTATATCCATATACCTTTTTTATACTCCATTTTCTTTTTACTGGATAAATGATTGTACAATAATGATAAAAAAAAGTTTATTAGATAATATCTTTATCTATGATATTATGTTTCCCATCGTACCGCAATAAAAGATTGGGATAAGGAAAGAGAGGGATTCGAACCCTCGGTAAACGAAAAGCTTACGTAGCATTTCCAATGCTATACCTTAAACCACTCGGCCATCTTTCCAAAAAAAAAAAAAGAATAGTTATTTATTAAGCATATAGAATATAGATATAAGATATATCTATTTTTACTTTTTTTCTCGGATATATTATACAATATAGATAAGATTGATATACTTTGCTTATTCTATATGAGGCATATAGAATTCATATTCTATCTCTTTCTTGTTTTTTATTCTTGTTTTTTATATAAAGGAGCACTTAGGGTAGGTAAGTCCATTTTTTATACCTTTTATTTGAATTGACTGGGTATTTCTAGTCAAATGATCTAAGGAAAAGATTAAAGAGGTATGCTATTCATCATAGCACATAGTCCTCCATATCATACAAATATTTCTTTAAGAATACAGATAAGATTTTATTCTTTAATATGCCTAGATCTCAGAGGAATGACAACTTTATTGATAAGACTTTTACAATTGCAGCAGATATATTATTGCGAGTAATACCTACAACCCGCAGGGAGAAAGAAGCTTTTACTTACTATAGAGATGGTGCGATTTGGGTCAAAAAAGAAAGAAATAAAGAAAAACTTTAATCCTAAGTTAATTGGGAAATGCATGATCACATAAGACTTACGCTTAGTGAAGGTGCGTTTCAAGAATGAAACAATTTCCTTCTGTCGTGTATCCCCGATCAATGCAACTTCAAATGCTTCGATCCCCTCGGGATCGCAGTGTTAAGCGGAAGGTAAAACCTATCTAATATTTGTTATTTTATATGATAGGTGTGCGTAAGGAAAAAGCACTACGTGTAGAAATCGACATACAAAAGCTTCGTTATAGGATTAGCAAGTAATCTGTTTTCATAATGACAAATAATTACCAATGATTAGGACAACAAACTTCCATCTCGTTTGTGTTTCGGATACCCGTAGGATCATCGAAGATTGTCGAAGTAGCTTATACCTAAAAAAAAGGCGTCGGGAACAAAGAAATTGTTAAATCTTTTTTTCCTCTCCGCAATAGCTGAAGAAAAAAAAGATTGATAAGAAGGATGGCTAGAGTAAGAACACTAGCCCCTGCCAGTTTGTAATGATGAAGTAAGAATCTCTTTTGGATTCTAAAGATTCTTCTTTTCTTACACATTATACAGGAGTAGCCGTATGGGATAAGAATCCCTTGTACGGTTTTGAAACGGAGCTCATCAAAGTTGAATGAACGACCGTAACGAATGTCAGCCCAATCGGAAGGAGAATATGCGGAAGCTTTGCAGAATTATTACAAAGCTATGCGCTTGGAGATTGATCCCTATGATCGAAGTTACATACTCTACAATATAGGTCTTATTCATACGAGTAATGGAGAACATGCTAAGGCTTTAGAGTATTATTTCCAGGCACTGGAACGAAATCCTTCTTTACCACAAGCTTTTAATAACATGGCCGTGATCTGTCATTACGTGCGACTATCCATACTATAGAATTTCCTAGTTTGAAACTACAACGAGGCTTTCTGCATATACACTGTTGTGAGTTGTAACAGTTTTTATAAGCTGCAGAAGAGAATCTTTCATAGGAACCCAAAAACGAGAAAGAGATTAAAGCCTATAAATTCCATGGATAATAAAATTGAATTGATTGAGAAAGCATCGTAAAGATCCATTATTGAAAGTTTGGGTTGATACAATAAGACTTGCTAAAACAGAAATCAATTTGTGTAATAAACTTGATTTAGTAAAAAAAAAGATTTTTTAGCAACGGTGCAGAATCAAATCCCAAAGAGAAAATTGAGATAAAATCTATGAAATGAGATAGTTCCCCCCTTTTTTTAGAGCAATATCTTAAAATGTCAAATATCATGAAGAAAGTGGGGGTGGGAGAATAGAAAAGATCTCTTTTTTTTTTTTTAGATGAGATCGGAAACTTATGTCATGAACTTTTAAAAATCTTCCCTTCCAATTAACCTAAAATAGAGTAGATAAAATAAAACTTACTTAGTAACAGTTATTGATTTGGGAAGATAAGATATTAATAGATTGTTCTTTGAGCCGTATGAGATAGGAAACTCTCAAGTACGGTTCCAAGGGAAGGAAATTAATTAAAATTGCCCTATCCCGACCGAGGAGAACAGGCCATTCAACAAGGAGATCCTGGAACGTCCGAAATCTGGTTCGATAAGGCTGCTGAATATTGGAAACAAGCAATAGCACTTGCTCCAAACAATTACATTGAAGCACAGAATTGGTTAAGAATCACAGGACGTTCTGAAGATTGGGAATAGAAGAATTGGAATAGATGTTTTCAAACGAGGATAACTTTGGCTTTCATACGGATTAATTGGTAGGATTGTTCATAATCTAGCCCATCGAGCTAATATTTTTAACAAGGATCCTAGATACGTCCATTAAGCACTTCGATATTGTGTAATAATAAGTTTTAATACCTGCCCCAGAGAACTTCTCTATCATAGTCGTTCCGGTTCTAAACTGATCGAAAAGGAGTAGTCTTTAAAGATTTCCTAGAAGTTTCCTATTAATTGCTGGCAGGTTGTTGCTATTCCTCGTCTCGAGAGAGGAGAATCTCAATGACTATTCGTTCACCGGAACCAGAAGTCAAGATTCTGGTAGAAAGGGATCCTGTCAAAACTTCCCTTGAGAAATGGGCTCAACCCGGACATTTCTCACGAACTTTAGCAAAAGGCCCTAATACTACCACTTGGATTTGGAACCTGCATGCTGATTCTCATGATTTTGATAGCCATACCAACGATTTGGAAGAGATCTCCCGTAAAGTTTTTAGTGCTCATTTTGGTCAACTAGCTATTATTTTTGTCTGGCTAAGTGGTATGTATTTCCACGGAGCTCGCTTCTCTAATTACGAAGCATGGCTAAGTGATCCGATTCATATTAAACCTAGTGCTCAAGTAGTTTGGCCTATAGTGGGCCAGGAAATTCTTAATGGAGATGTAGGTGGGGGTTTCCAGGGAATACAAATAACCTCCGGTTTCTTCCAGATTTGGCGAGCATCTGGAATCACTAGTGAATTACAACTCTATTGTACTGCAATCGGTGCATTAATTTTTGCAACGCTAATGCTTTTTGCCGGTTGGTTTCATTACCATAAAGCAGCCCCTAAACTAGCTTGGTTCCAAGATGTAGAATCCATGCTTAATCACCATTTAGCTGGTTTACTAGGCCTTGGTTCCTTAGCTTGGGCAGGACATCAAGTACATGTCTCTTTGCCCATTAACCAACTCTTGGATGCCGGAGTCGATCCTAAAGAGATACCTCTTCCCCATGAATTCATTCTGAATCGTGATCTTTTAGCTCAATTATATCCCAGTTTTGCCAAAGGATTAATACCATTTTTTACACTTAATTGGTCGGAATATTCCGATTTTTTAACTTTTCGTGGAGGATTAAATCCTGTCACGGGGGGTTTATGGCTGACTGATACCGTGCATCATCATCTAGCTATTGCGGTTCTTTTCCTGGTCGCTGGTCATATGTATAGAACCAATTGGAGTATTGGACATAGTATAAAAGAGATATTGGAAGCTCATGAAGGCCCATTTACAGGCGAGGGTCACAAAGGTATCTTTGAAATCCTAACTACTTCGTGGCATGCTCAATTAGCTCTCAATTTAGCCATGTTGGGCTCTCTAACTATTATAGTCGCTCATCATATGTATTCCATGCCTCCTTATCCATATCTAGCTATTGACTATGGTACACAGCTTTCCCTATTCACACATCATATGTGGATTGGTGGTTTTCTTGTAGTTGGAGCTGCTGCGCATGCGGCTATTTTTATGGTAAGAGATTATGATCCAACTACTCAGTATAATAATCTATTGGATCGTGTTCTACGACATCGTGATGCAATTATTTCACACCTTAATTGGGTATGTATCTTTTTGGGTTTCCATAGCTTCGGATTATACATCCATAATGATACTATGAGTGCTCTGGGACGTCCTCAAGATATGTTTTCAGATACTGCTATACAATTACAACCCATCTTTGCCCAATGGGTGCAAAATACTCATGCTTCGGCCCCTGGTTTAACAGCTCCTAATGCAATAGCAAGTACGAGTTTAACTTGGGGAGGTGACAACTTAATAGCAGTGGGTGGCAAAGTGGCTTTATTACCAATTCCATTAGGAACAGCAGATTTTTTGGTGCACCATATTCATGCATTCACCATTCATGTAACTGTATTAATACTTCTTAAAGGTGTTCTATTTGCACGTAGTTCGCGATTGATACCCGATAAAGCTAATCTTGGCTTTCGTTTCCCTTGTGACGGACCTGGTAGGGGGGGAACATGTCAGGTCTCGGCTTGGGATCATGTTTTCTTAGGATTATTCTGGATGTACAATTCCATATCAATAGTTATATTTCACTTCAGTTGGAAAATGCAGTCCGATGTTTGGGGTAGTATAAATGACCAAGGAGTAATAAATCACATTACCGGAGGAAACTTTGCACAGAGTTCAACAACTATTAATGGATGGCTTCGTGACTTCCTATGGGCACAGGCTTCTCAGGTGATTCAATCCTATGGTTCCTCCTTATCTGCATATGGTCTTTTATTCCTGGGTGCTCATTTTGTTTGGGCCTTCAGTTTGATGTTCCTATTCAGTGGCCGTGGATATTGGCAAGAACTCATTGAATCTATCATTTGGGCTCACAATAAATTGAAAGTTGCTCCTGCTATCCAGCCCAGAGCCTTGAGTATCGTACAGGGACGTGCTGTAGGAGTAGCTCATTACCTTCTGGGTGGAATCGCCACAACATGGGCGTTCTTCCTCGCAAGAATTATTGCAGTGGGATAATGGCTAGGAGGATTTTAAAAGCATCATGGCACCAAGATTTCCGAAATTCAGCCAGGGTCTAGCTCAAGACCCAACTACTCGTCGTATTTGGTTCGGTATTGCTACAGCACATGATTTTGAGAGTCATGATGATATTACCGAAGAGCGTCTTTACCAGAAGATTTTTGCCTCTCACTTTGGACAGTTAACTGTAATATTTCTATGGACCTCTGGTAACTTATTCCATGTAGCTTGGCAAGGTAATTTTGAAGCATGGGTACAAGATCCCTTGCATGTGAGACCTATTGCCCATGCCATATGGGACCCTCATTTTGGTCAACCAGCTGTAGAAGCTTACACTAGAGGCGGTGCTTCAGGTCCAGTTAATATTGCTTACTCCGGCGTTTATCAATGGTGGTACACTATTGGTTTACGTACCAATCAAGATCTTTATACCGGAGCTATTTTCCTGTTAGCCCTTTCTGCTTTGTTTTTAATAGCGGGTTGGTTACATTTGCAACCCGGATGGAAACCTGGTCTTTCTTGGTTCAAGAATGCTGAATCTCGTCTAAATCATCATTTATCAGGACTTTTTGGAGTAAGTTCCTTAGCTTGGGCAGGACATTTGGTCCATGTTGCTATTCCCGAATCAAGAGGCGAACATGTAAGATGGCAGAATCTATTAACTGCATTACCGCATCCTCGAGGTTTAGAACCATTCTTTTCGGGTCAATGGAGTATTTATGCGCAGAATCCCGATTCTACCAATCACTTTTTTGGTACCACTCAGGGAGCCGGTACTGCTATTCTAACTTTCCTGGGAGGATTTCATCCACAAACTCAGAGTTTATGGTTAACTGATATTGCGCATCATCATTTAGCTATTGCAGTTGTTTTTATTATTGCTGGTCACATGTATAGAACCAACTTTGGAATTGGACATAGTATAAAAGAGATTCTAGAAGCACATACTCCTCCGGGAGGTAGATTGGGGCGCGGACATAAAGGACTTTATGATACAATTAACAATTCTCTTCACTTCCAATTAGGTCTTGCTTTAGCTGCTTTGGGAGTAATAACTTCTCTGGTAGCTCAACACATGTATTCCTTACCTGCTTATGCATATATAGCACAAGATTTCACTACTCAAGCTGCCTTGTATACTCATCACCAATATATTGCTGGGTTTCTTATGACAGGTGCTTTTGCTCATGGGGCTATCTTTTTCATAAGAGATTATAATCCAGAACAAAATAAGGATAATGTATTGGCTAGAATGCTGGAGCATAAAGAAGCTATAATATCTCATTTGAGTTGGGCTAGTTTATTTCTAGGTTTTCATACCTTGGGGCTTTATGTTCACAATGATGCTATGTTAGCTTTCGGTACTCCGGAGAAACAGATTCTCATAGAGCCTGTATTTGCTCAATGGATACAAGCCACCCATGGAAAGGCTTTATATGGTTTTGATGTACTTTTATCTTCAGCCAATAGTCCAGCGTTCAATGCGGGTCAAAGCCTATGGTTACCCGGTTGGTTAGATGCTATTAATAATAATAGCAACTCCTTGTTCTTAACAATAGGTCCCGGAGATTTCTTAGTTCACCACGCTATTGCTTTAGGTTTACATACAACTACATTAATTCTAGTAAAAGGCGCATTAGATGCGCGCGGATCTAAATTGATGCCAGATAAAAAGGAATTTGGTTATAGTTTTCCTTGTGATGGTCCAGGAAGAGGTGGTACTTGTGATATTTCGGCATGGGATGCTTTTTATCTAGCAGTATTTTGGATGCTAAATACTATTGGATGGGTTACATTCTATTGGCATTGGAAACATATCACTCTGTGGCAAGGAAATGTAGCTCAATTCAATGAATCTTCTACTTATTTAATGGGATGGTTGAGGGATTATTTATGGTTGAATTCCTCGCAACTCATTAATGGATACAATCCTTTTGGTATGAACAGTTTATCCGTTTGGGCATGGATGTTCCTATTTGGACATCTTGTTTGGGCTATTGGATTTATGTTTCTTATTTCCTGGCGTGGGTATTGGCAAGAGCTAATTGAAACTCTAGCATGGGCTCATGAACGCACACCTCTAGCCAATCTAGTACGTTGGAAAGATAAACCCGTAGCTCTCTCCATTGTTCAAGCACGTTTAGTGGGATTAGCCCATTTCTCTGTCGGTTACATATTCACTTATGCAGCTTTCTTAATTGCTTCAACATCTGGTAAATTTGGCTAATTCCTCCTTGGATAAAAAAAAAAGGATTGGGTCTACCCTCCAGTTTCATACTAATGGCTAATGGTAGACCCAATCCTTTTTTAGTAGGAAGCAAATAAAGTAGTAAACTTTATGTCGATTTTTATATATTACTAAACTATTTTACTTAGCACCTTGTTGTTTATCTTATTGAACTATTATGGCAAAGAAAAGTCTCATCGAGCGGGAAAAAAAAAGAAAAAAACTGGTACAAGAATATAATTCCATTCGTAAATTGTTGAAGGAAGAGATAAAGAAGGCTTCATCACTTAAAGAAAAGTGGGAGATTCATAAAAAATCACAAATTTTACCGCGTAACAGTGCACCTACACGCCTTCATCGGCGTTGTTCCCTGACAGGAAGATCCAGGTCAAACTACCGGGATTTCGGTCTATGCAGACATGTACTTCGTGAAATGGCACATACTTGTTCGTTACCCGGGGTAACCAAATCAAGTTGGTAAAATGACTTGTGGATAGTTAATACTATCCTCATATTCAATGTAATTATTAAATCCAATATAATAATTACATTGAGTCAATTAGTGATGAATAAAGAGCGCGGGATAGAGCAGCTTGGTAGCTCGTAAGGCTCATAACCTTGAGGTCACGGGTTCAAATCCCGTACCCGCAAAAAGACCGACTCCCATGTCAATGTAATAGGAGGTCTAAAGAACTGTTCTTTTGCGTCAGTACTATTTCTTCTTAGCAATGCATCGAGTATGAAATTGAATTAAAGCTCTTTTGATTTAATTTGATATACTATTTTATATAGTCTATAATGTTTTATATAGTCTAATTGAAGAATTAGACCAATTTTATGCTGAAAAACACATAAAATAAAGTCAATGAACAATTACGAAAGAAAATACTTAGTAAATTTTAAGAATGTTCCATTTATCTATCTATATCTCTCTATAGATAGAGATAGATTCTATGAAAAATAGTTGAAAATAAAAGATCCTATTTACTTTTACTATAGTGTTTAATTGATTTGAAAGTCTATGATTTATTCATTTAACATAAGAAATTCATTATGTAGAACTCTATGGTAATTAGATAATATCCATTTTTGATTAGTGAAGTCTTTCCTATCTTTAATAGGAATCTCTACTCTAATTAGAGTAACGAAAAATCAATAAAGAATGGGTAAAAAATAAGAATATTTTTATGAATAAAATAGCTTTTTAATAATGGCTAATGAATAGAACTTTCATTTGAAGTTCTATCTAGAATTTTTAAAATTATTGTCTATCCCATTACTTTTTTTATTAAATTCATTTCTATCTAGTTAAGATATATTTGCATAACTTATAATTTATATATATTGAATAATAAAAAGGCTACTGATTTTAATATTAAATTGAGTCTGTCCTATATTACCTTAATAAAAATTTTTATTAAAAAAAAATGAATACTATAAAAAATGTATTCAAATTTATGAAGAATAGATTATTCTTTCATATTATAAAAATGTTTGAATAAATCATTTAATATATTTATTTGTATCAAAAAACTCTCTATATAGTTGCATTGTAGAAACTATCCCTATTAAGAATAAGAAATAGGCCCTTTTAACTCAGTGGTAGAGTAACGCCATGGTAAGGCGTAAGTCATCGGTTCAAGTCCGATAAAGGGCTAAACTAACAGAACCCTTTTTCACTTAACAAGAAATGAGATAGCCATATCCAGCACGAGATTAGCAAGCAATAGGGTCAATTAATAATTATAATCTGAGAAACTTCTATCTACTTATTAATCCAATAGAAATCAAAAAAGTATAAATAAATGAATATAACTCATAGTCAATTATCTTAGTTAGCTATTCTAATAGATGATCCACTAAGGATTTTGAAACTGAATTTTCTCATTATCTTTATCTACAATGATGATCTATTCTAATACATAAAAATCTCAATATTTTTTCATTTCTTTATCTATCTTCTACCGTTGATTTTATGATGTTGAATATATTGACACTAAGTATTAGTTCATTGATCAAATCTCTATGAGATACTTATGTAGTATCTTTACCTATCTTTTTTTGGGTTTATGAAATTTAGGAATTGGTGAAAGGATTTTAGGTCAATCACTCTCTATTAAACAAAAAAGAATCAAAGAAATGTGAATATGTGAAAAAGATAAGAAATAGGAGAAGAAGATCATAAGTTGTTTTTATTGGAATTGGTCTCATTCTTTCTATATCATTCTAAGATAAATTCTATTTTAATCCCAAAAACAAGAATCAATTTAGAATTCCAAATTGATTTATTCTTATTCTACAGAAATAGCAAGATAAAAAGGAATAGATAAAGAAGAGAAAAGTTAATCTACCTTCTCAAATGACTAGATAAAAAAAAGGATTATTAGATTAGCTAAAAGATTGAAATCCATACTAAAAAAAAAAAAATGAAGGAACAATCTTGTCGTTCCATATCCCTCTAAGGTTACCAGAAAGAAGTTTCTCAGTCTGAAGATAATCTTGAAAGACGAATCCTGAAAAGAAACAGCAGAAGAGTTGGTAAAAGGAGTTGTGCATGATCTTACTCCTTAGAATTATTACTAATTACTATAAAGCGCTTAAGAGTGATTGAAGCAATTCAATAGGAGAATAATTATGACTATAGCCATTGGAAAGTCCTCTAAAGAACCGAAGGATTTATTTGATACTATGGACGATTGGTTAAGGAGAGACCGCTTTGTGTTCGTAGGTTGGTCTGGTCTATTGCTCTTCCCTTGTGCCTATTTTGCTTTAGGCGGTTGGTTTACAGGCACAACTTTTGTCACTTCATGGTACACTCATGGATTAGCCTCTTCTTATTTAGAAGGTTGTAATTTCTTAACCGCTGCAGTATCTACCCCTGCCAATAGTTTGGCACATTCTTTGTTGTTACTATGGGGTCCTGAAGCGCAAGGGGATTTCACTCGATGGTGTCAATTGGGTGGTCTATGGACCTTTATTGCTTTTCATGGTGCTTTTGGATTAATAGGCTTCATGTTACGCCAATTTGAACTTGCTCGATCGGTACAATTGCGTCCTTATAATGCAATTGCGTTTTCTGCGCCGATTGCCGTTTTTGTTTCTGTATTTCTAATTTATCCCTTAGGTCAATCTGGCTGGTTTTTTGCACCTAGCTTCGGTGTAGCCGCAATATTCCGATTTATTCTTTTTTTTCAAGGTTTCCATAATTGGACTTTGAATCCATTTCATATGATGGGAGTTGCTGGAGTCTTAGGTGCTGCTCTTTTATGCGCTATTCATGGTGCTACAGTAGAAAACACCCTATTTGAGGATGGTGATGGTGCTAACACATTTCGTGCTTTCAATCCAACACAATCCGAGGAAACTTATTCAATGGTAACCGCTAACCGTTTCTGGTCCCAAATCTTTGGTGTTGCTTTCTCTAACAAACGTTGGTTACATTTCTTCATGCTATTTGTACCAGTGACTGGTTTATGGATGAGTGCCATTGGAGTAGTTGGTTTAGCCTTGAATTTACGTGCATATGACTTTGTTTCTCAAGAGATTCGTGCAGCAGAAGATCCTGAATTTGAGACTTTCTATACCAAGAATATTCTTTTGAATGAAGGTATTCGTGCTTGGATGGCAGCTCAAGATCAGCCTCATGAAAACCTTGTATTCCCTGAGGAGGTTCTACCCCGTGGAAACGCTCTTTAATGGAACTTTATCGTTAGGTGGTCGTGATCAAGAAACCACAGGTTTTGCTTGGTGGGCTGGTAATGCGCGGCTTACAAACCTGTCTGGCAAATTACTTGGTGCTCATGTAGCTCATGCCGGTTTAATTGTATTCTGGGCTGGAGCAATGAACTTATTTGAAGTAGCTCATTTTGTTCCGGAGAAGCCTATGTATGAACAGGGATTGATTCTACTTCCCCATCTAGCTACCTTGGGATGGGGAGTAGGACCCGGTGGAGAAGTCATAGATACTTTTCCATACTTTGTATCTGGAGTACTTCACCTAGTATCTTCCGCAGTTTTAGGTTTTGGTGGTATTTATCATGCACTTATTGGCCCAGAAACTTTGGAAGAATCTTTCCCATTCTTCGGTTACGTATGGAAGGATAAGAGTAAAATGACCACTATTCTAGGTATTCATTTAATACTATTGGGTGCTGGTGCTTTCCTTTTAGTATTAAAGTCTGTGTACTTTGGCGGTGTCTATGACACATGGGCACCCGGAGGTGGGGATGTAAGAAAAATTACAAACCTTACTCTTAGTCCAAGTATTCTTTTTGGTTATCTACTTAAATCCCCGTTTGGAGGAGAGGGATGGATTATTAGTGTGGACAATTTAGAAGATATAATTGGAGGCCATGTTTGGTTGGGATCCATTTGCATCTTTGGTGGAATATGGCATATCTTAACCAAACCTTTTGCATGGGCTCGTCGTGCTTTCGTGTGGTCCGGAGAAGCTTACTTGTCTTATAGCTTAGGAGCTCTTTCCATTTTTGGTTTTACTGCTTGCTGCTTTGTTTGGTTCAATAATACAGCTTATCCTAGTGAATTCTATGGACCAACTGGTCCAGAAGCTTCTCAAGCTCAAGCATTTACCTTCTTGGTTAGGGACCAACGCCTTGGAGCTAGCATAGGTTCTGCCCAAGGACCGACAGGTTTGGGTAAATATCTCATGCGCTCTCCTACAGGAGAGATCATTTTTGGGGGAGAAACCATGCGTTTCTGGGATCTTCGTGCTCCATGGTTGGAGCCCTTAAGAGGACCCAATGGTTTAGATCTCAATAAGTTGAGAAGGGATATACAACCTTGGCAGGAACGACGTTCGGCAGAATATATGACTCATGCTCCTTTGGGTTCTTTGAATTCTGTGGGTGGAGTAGCTACTGAGATAAATGCTGTGAACTATGTATCTCCTCGAAGTTGGTTAGCCACTTCCCATTTCGTTCTAGGTTTCTTCTTTTTTGTAGGTCATTTATGGCACGCGGGAAGAGCTCGGGCCGCTGCAGCTGGATTCGAGAAAGGAATTGATCGTGATACTGAACCTGTTCTTTCGATGACACCCCTTAACTAAACTAAAGGAATGGAAAGGGAAGGAATGCCAAAGCTAGGTTATATACTCTATGGGCTCTTTAGCCGAGCCGATAAAAAAGAATCATAATGACTGTTTAACTGAAATGATAAATCAGACATATTAGAGAGGAGAGAGAGGGATTCGAACCCTCGATAGTGTTGATTAACTATGCCGGTTTTCAAGACCGAAGCCATAAACCGCTCGGCCATCTCTCCAAAATAATATATTCTTCAAATAGAGAGTAGTTGGAAATAAAAAAAATTTTTGTACTAGTATTGGTTTCTATACGTATTATATAGGTATATACCATATAATACGTATAGAAACCAACACTTAAAGACCTATAAATAGGTCTTTTTCCATTTAGAAATGACTATCTTTTCTACTTTTCTAATAAACCCTTTTTTTTCTATTCCAATCTGTCACTTCATTTTAGGAAAAAAGATTGAAGTTATACTGAAAAAAAATAAGTGAGGATTGGAAACTTTTTTAATGATAAGATAAAATCAAAGGAAAGAGATTCAATATTATCCATTTTTAATATGGCAAAATGACTGCTTTATAACGAACAGATAATAGATCAAATCTTTTCATCCCGAAACTTTGGAGAGTCACAACCATGACTATTGCTTTTGAATTGTCCGTTTTCGCATTAATAACCATTTCATTTCTCTTAGTGATTGGTGTGCCTGTTGTGCTTGCTTCTCCAGATGGTTGGTCGAGTAGCAAAAATATTGTATTTTCGGGTGCTTCACTATGGATCGGATTAGTATTTCTGGTAGGTATATTGAATTCGCTAATATCTTAATAGATAGAAATCTACCATACTTGGGATTTTAGTTTCCCTTCTTTCCCTGTACCTAATCATCCCAGTATGGGGATCAAAAATCTCATAAGGATGAAGAAATGTATTTTGAATATTACAATATGACGAAAGAAAGGACTATTTTATAAGTCCTCCGGGAGATTGACTTGGTCCAGTATTATTTGATTCAAATAAATAAAGATAAATTCGAGATAATTGCGGGTATGATTTAATGGTAGCATATCTCTTTGCCAAGGAGAATATGCGGGTTCAATTCCCGCTACCCGCCTATCCGGAAGGATAGAATTTGGATTTACTAAAAATCTCAAAGGAGCAATCAAAGAGGATTGCTCTTAATAAAAAACCTTATTGACTAGTCACTTTGATCCCTTAGACCACTACTACTATTTACAATTTAATCGTAATCAAATATTATTAGCCATGTTATCCTTATTAGCAAAAAGACTTAAGCCCCCATCGTCTAGCGGCTCAGGACATCTCTCTTTCACGGAGATGACGGGGATTCAAATTCCCCTGGGGGTACTTGTTACATTAGAATTCCAAGATATTTGACGAAAAGACCCTGGCCACGGGGAGATATTTTTAATTTTAATCTTTATTCCGTTTACCTTATATTTCATTTTATCCACGGGTCGATGCTCGAGTGGCTAATGGGGACGGACTGTAAATCCGCTGGCAATGCCTACGCTGGTTCGAATCCAGCTCGACCCAAAAAAAGGAAGAATTATTCATAACATAAAAAAAGATGAATAAATCGGGATTGACGGGTCTCGAACCCGCAGCTTCCGCCTTGACAGGGCGGTGCTCTAACCAATTGAACTACAATCCCAAGTAAAAGGAGTCTATATGCATAACTATTTCCTTGTCAATCAAATGAATTTACATAACAACTCCTATTAGATTTCCATTCTCCATTGAATCTATTCATACTATAAGAAGAAGAAGCTAAGAAATAATTTCTTTTGCTTGGTAGTTTTATAAAAAAAATTATTCTCTTTTGTAGTTAAGGAGGATAGAAATAGATTTGTCCTTCCGTTTCTTAATAATTGAAATTGTTTGCGGAATACAAAAGAAATAATCTAGATTTCTTAATATTTTTTTGTCCATTCAGCTATGTCAAATAAAAAGATTTCAGTATATGAAAACTATGTTACTTCTTTTTTTTTCAATTCCCAAATTATAAAAGATCAAGATTGAGAGTTATCCGCCAATTCGTTTTTCATCAAATAAAAAACTTAATAAAGAATTTTTGATCAAACAAAATCTTATCTATGAGTGAGATCTTTTTTGTCTTATGCTATACTATTTCATTGATTTTGTAAAAATCAACTCTTTTTCAATTCATATCAAAGGCATTGATTGAAAGCCAATCATAGAAAGAAATCCAATTATATATTGAAATCTCTGCCTATATCTATAATATATGGAATATAGATATATAGGCAGAGGTTTATGGTCATTTCTCATTATTCTTTTCCTTTCCAAATTAGATTCATTCCAATTCATTCTATTAATCGATTCAAAATAATAATCACTAATAATAAATTATGGAAGTCAATATCCTTGCATTTATCGCTACTGCACTTTTTATTTCAATACCTACTGCTTTTTTGCTTATTCCTTACGTACAAACAGCTACTCAAAGTAATTAATTCAATTTATCCTATTTCATTTTTTTTTTTTTTAGGATTTCTATAGAATAAAATCCTAGCACTCTAATGAGGTGAAAGACGGTCTAAGTTATCTGAACTTAAACTAACTAGGATTCATTGGAGTGTGGGGATTCTTTCTGCACTCCAATGTTCCTAGAACAAGACCGAACTTGATAAGGCATTATCCTATTGGATCTCTTTATATTAGAGTCCGTTTCTTCCCCAGACTACTAGTGAAATTGAAAATGTAAAAATTACCATTAAAGCCGCCCAAGCAATACTTACTGTATCCATAATCCTTATTTTTCTCTAATAATCATTTTCTAAAATAGACATTATAACTAAAAATATTAAAAAAGAGTTCTGATAGAGTATCTTAGAAAAAGAAACCATGGAAGAATGCATATACTTATTCATTTCATCAATTTATGTAGATATCTATATATCTATATCGATTATATCTCTATCGATCTATAGATATGCATATAGAGAGGTAGAGAGTTCTATTTTCCCTTCAAAACTTTTTTGAATGTTGCCAATACTTATCTTATGAAAGTATTTAAATTTGTTGTATTAGCTATCAAATCGATATACCCTCTAGATAGGGTTGTCTATTCATGCCAGATCCAAATCCATTTAGTGTGACAGGCTAGAGTATCATATAGAGCATCTCGATCTGGATTTGTGTTTTGCAGAATAGTCAACCTGTATAATCTTCCTTCTGTATCAGGCGATACCCAGATTCGAACTGGGGTTGAAGGATTTGCAGTCCCCTGTCTTACCACTTGACCATATCGCCTATCTATAATTACTTATTATTTGAAGAGGGATTAAGAAAAAATAGAAATAATTTTCATAAGTATAACATTTAATAGCAGTATTTTCAAGTATTTATTTCTATTTTTTCTTCTACTTTCAGTAGAATTGAATTTACGGAGAATATTCTAAAAATTAGAATTTGATTCTTTTATTTTTAAGTAAGTATAAATGGATATAAACTGAACTATAATTTACCTTATTAAGAACTAAAGTTTGGTCTTATTTAGTATAGTAAAAAGAAATAAATAAAGTCATATGATATTGGAGGAAAATAAGGGAATGTTTGCACTGCCGGGATTTGATCTAATCCAGTATGAAGGATTTAAACGTTTCATTAATCAAGGATTAATGGAAGAACTTCTTAAATTCCCCAAGATTCAAGATGCGGACCAAGAAGTGGAGTTCCTATTGGTTGGTGATCAATATAAATTGAGAGAACCTTCCATAAAGGAAAAAGATGCTGTATATAAATGTGTTACATATTCATCTGAATTATATGTCCCAGCTCGATTGACTCAAAAAAGGAATAGACGTATACGAGAACAAATTCTATTTATGGGTAGCATTCCCTTGATGACTTCTCAAGGAACGTTCATAATAAATGGAGTTACTAGAGTTTTAGTCAATCAAATAGTAAGAAGTCCTGGTATTTTTTATAGCCGTGAACCAGATCATAAAAGGATTCCTTTATACACTGGTACTATAATCTCCAACTGGGGAGGAAGATTCAAATTGGAAATTGATGGTAGGATGAGAATATGGGCTCGCATAAGCAAGGAACGAAAATTCTCTATTATAACCCTATTACTAGCCCTGGGTTTAACTAGGAAAGATATTTTGAATGGTGTTTGTTATCCCAATATTCTACTAGACCTATGGAAAAGGCAGGATAAAGATATTAAGTCATCGGAAGACGCCATAATAGAACTTTATAAGAATCTCTATTGTGTAAGTGGAGATGTAACATTCTCAGAATCTATACGTAAAGAACTACAGAGAAAATTGTTTAAACAACGATTTGAATTAGGACAAATTGGTCGACGTAATCCAAATAACAAACTTAATCTTAATGTACCTGAAAATGAATCTTTCTTATTACCCCAGGATTTATTAGCTGCTATAGATTATCTAATTGGAATAAAATATGGAATAGGAACACTTGATGATATAGATCATTTAAAGAATCGCCGTGTTCGATCTGTAGCTAATTTCTTGCAGGGTCAGTTAAGATTAGCTTTGACTCATTTAGAGAATTCAATTCGACAAACCATGCATAAAGCAATCAAACGTAAACGTTCATTAACTCCTAAAGGATTAGTAATATCAACTCCATTACTAACCACTTTTAAAGAATTCTTTGGTTCACATCCTTTATCCCAATTCTTGGACCAAACTAATCCATTAGCAGAGATGATTCATAAAAGAAGATTAAGTACTTTGGGTCCTGGAGGATTAACACGACGAACTGCTAGTTTTCAAGTACGAGATATTCATCCTAGTTATTATGGACGGATTTGTCCCATTGAGACATCGGAGGGTATAAATGCGGGACTTATTACATCATTAGCTCTTCATGCACGAGTAAACGATTATGGATATTTGCATAGTTCTTTCTATAATATATCCGACGACGAAGAACATATAGTTTATCTCTCACCGGCAGAAGATGAATATTATCGAATAGCAACAGGAAATCAGTTAGCCTCTAATTGGGGAACCCAAGAGAAACAAGTTACTTTGGCTCGATATAGGCAAGAATTCTTAACTATAGCGTGGGAACAAGTCCATTTTCGGAGTCTTTTCCCTTTGCAATACTTTTCCATTGGAGCTTCTCTTATTCCCTTTCTTGAACACAATGATGCAAACCGTGCTTTAATGGGCTCCCATATGCAGCGGCAAGCAGTCCCACTTTTAAAACCCGAAAAGTGCATTGTAGGAACTGGTTTGGAAGGTCAAGTCGCTTTAGATTCAGGAAGCGTAACTAGATCTACACAGGAAGGACAGATTGTTTATGTAGATGGTGCCAAAATAACTCTATCACTTAACGATAATGAGACCATAGATACTGAATTAATAACCTATAAACGTTCTAATAACAAGACTTGTATAAAAGAAAGACCTATTATTTCTACGGGTACATATTTAAAGGAAGGACAACTATTAGCAGACGGAACAGCAACAGTTGGAGGAGAACTAGCTCCGGGAAGAAATATTCTAGTAGCTTATATGCCTTGGGAGGGCTACAATTTTGAAGATGCAATACTAATAAGTGAACGTCTAATATCCGAAGATATTTTTACTTCTCTTCATATTGAACGATATGAAATTGAAGTTCGTATAACAAATCAGGGAATCGAAGAAATAACTAAAGATATACCTCATTTAGATAGTTATGTACTTCGTCATTTGGATAGCAATGGACTTGTAGTACTGGGATCCTGGGTAGAAACGGGAGATGTTCTTGTAGGTAAATTAACACCCCAAGAAGATTCATTGCGTGCTCCGGAGGGTAAATTATTACAAGCTATTTTTGGTATTCAAGTAGCTGATACGAAAGAGAGTTGTCTCAAAGTACCTATAGGTGGTCAGGGCCGAGTTATTGATGCAAGATGGGTTTATAAGGAAAATATACTCATTAATAATGCAAAGACTATTCATATATACATATTGCAAAAACGAAAGATACGAGTGGGTGATAAAGTCGCTGGAAGACATGGTAATAAAGGTATTGTATCAAAGATTTTACCTAGACAAGATATGCCTCATTTACAAGATGGCACACCAGTAGATATGATACTAAGTCCCTTGGGAGTACCATCACGGATGAATGTAGGACAAATATTTGAGTGTTTGCTTGGTTTAGCGGGAGACTTTATGCAGAGGCATTACAGAATAACACCCTTTGATGAGAGATTTGAACGAGAAGCTTCTAGAAAACTAGTCTTTTCTGAACTTTGTGAAGCTAGTGAAAAAACAAGGAATCCATGGTTATTTGAACCAGATTATCCGGGAAAAAGTCGGTTAATTGATGGACGAACTGGTGATACGTTTGAACAACCCGTTACAGTAGGTAAAGCCTATATGATGAAATTAATTCATCAAGTTGATGATAAGATCCATGCACGTTCAAGTGGACCTTATGCACTAATTACACAACAACCACTGAGAGGAAGATCTAGACGGGGAGGACAACGAGTAGGAGAAATGGAAGTTTGGGCTTTGGAAAGTTTTGGTGCGGCTTATATCTTACAAGAGATGCTTACTCTTAAATCGGATCATATTCAAGCTCGTTATAAAGTACTTGGTGCTATTGTTACTGGGAAACCAATACCTAAACCAAATAGTGTTCCCGAATCTTTCCGATTACTTGTTCGGGAATTACGATCCCTAGCTTTAAACTTGAATTACTTTTTGATATCTGAGAAAGATTTAGAAAGAGAAATGAAAAATGTTTAATTAAATAAAGACAAAGAGGAAATTCTCATTTTATGATTCACAAAAATAACTATCAACAGCTTCGTATTGGATTAGCTTCGCCCGAACAAATTCGCGCTTGGGCTGAACGCATATTGCCCACTGGGGAAATAGTTGGAAAGGTAACTCAACCTTATACTCTGCATTATAAAACCCACAAACCAGAAAGAGATGGTCTTTTTTGCGAAAGGATATTTGGACCTATTAAAAGTGGATTTTGTGCCTGTGGAAACTACCAAGCAGTTGATAATGGGAAAGAATTCTCAAGTTTTTGCAAACAATGCGGAGTTGAATTCACTGAATCCCGAGTTCGAAGATACCAAATGGGATACATTGAATTAGCATGTCCGGTCACTCATGTATGGTATTTGAAAAGACTTCCCAGTTATATTGCAAATCTTCTAGCCAAGCCTCTTAACGATTTAGAAAGCCTAGTATATTGCGATGTGTGACTTGATCATACGTTTTGGTTCTAACATATTATCCTAATTCCTGTCATCCTGCTTAATCTCACAAGGATGCCTCGAATCCCAACATGTTTATTCTAAGAAGTAACATAAAGCTTGGGAGTAAAAGCAATCCTCAAAGGATGCTGAAGAGGATTAAGTCTAAGGTTAATACATTTAAATTCACTAATTAGGCTTCGTAAGGGAGAATGATAAAGCATATTATCTCAGTTCTCGGAGGATTTAATTAAAAAAGACTTACCTATTGGAGAATACTTTGTTTTCCTATTGGAATCTTACTAAATCTTCTTCAATGAGAATGGTTATAGAAATTTATTCATCGCTTATATGTTTCAGATAACTTAATAACCATCGAAGTGGAGTGAAAACCTAAAGGATAATGAGAAGAATCAAACTATAGACAAGAAAAACCCTTTTTTTTCATAGAGATATTGACGTAAGGAAGTCCAATATTCAAGGGGAATGAGACTACTCAAGAATCTAAGAAAAAAGAGATATATAGTCTTTATGAAAAAAAAGATATATATAACTACTCTAATTGTAACTTGAGTAATGAGTAACTATTCTTATCATAAATAAAGTATAAAAAAATTGTTTCAATAGTTTTATACTCCGATATAGCTACTTGAGTTGGATGAAAAAAAATTTTCATGTCCGATTCTCGGGGGGGATAACCTATCCCAATCTCTATCTTGCTAGGCCTATAGCTGAAAAACCTACTTTATTACAATTAAAAGGGTTTTTCAAGTACGAGGATCAATCATGGAGATATCTTTTTCCTCGTTTTTTTTCCACCCGGGGATTCGAAGCATTTAAAAGCAGAGAAATAGCTACCGGAGGGGATGCTGTGAGAAAAGAATTAGCCAGTTTAAATTTAAAAACTGTTATGGAGTGTACATATTTAGAATGGAAGGATTTAGCAAAGCAAAAACCAACTGGGAATGAATGGGAAGATCGAGGAATTCAAAGAATAAAAGATTTTATGGTTAGACGCATCAGATTGGTCAAACATTTTCTTTATACGGATGTTAAACCAGAGTGGATGGTTTTATCTTTATTACCAGTTCTTCCTCCTGAATTGAGACCCATGATAGAAGTATCTGGAGGTTTATTACTAACCTCAGATTTAAACGAACTTTATAGAAAAGTCATTTATCGGAATAATACACTTATTGATTTTCTATTAAGAAGTGAATTTACACCCGAAGGACTTATTGTTTGTCAAAAAAGGCTAGTTCAAGAAGCTGTAGATGCACTAATTGATAATGGTATACGCGGTCAACCAATAAGGGATAGTCATAATAGACCCTATAAATCTTTTTCTGATATAATCGAAGGTAAAGAAGGACGATTTCGTGAGAATTTACTAGGCAAACGAGTTGATTATTCCGGTCGTTCCGTTATTGTAGTAGGACCGTCTCTTCCATTACATCGATGTGGGTTACCTCGAGAAATGGCAATAGAGCTTTTTCAAGCTTTTGTCATTCGTGGTTTGATTGGACGTTATCTTGCTCAGAATTTACGAGATGCAAAGAATATGATTCAAAATAAAGAACCTATTATATGGAAGATACTTCGGGACGTTATGCAGGGACATCCTGTATTGCTTAATAGAGCCCCTACATTGCATAGATTGGGAATACAAGCATTCCAGCCTATTTTGATAGAGGGGCGTGCTATCCGTCTACACCCTTTAGTTTGCGGAGGATTCAATGCAGACTTCGATGGAGATCAAATGGCTGTTCATGTACCTTTATCCCTAGAAGCTCAAGCGGAAGCACGTTTTCTTATGCTTTCACATACCAATTTATTGTCTCCTGCTACTGGGGATCCCATCGCTGTACCAACTCAGGATATGCTTCTTGGACTTCATATACTAACAATTGAGGATTCACAAGGCATTTATGGAGTAAGATATTTCCCATACAGCAAGAGAAATTGCACTTCTTTTTTCAAGATACCCTATTTCAATAGTTACGATGATGTACTTCGGGCTAAGGAGCAACGACAAATCCATTTCTATAGTCCCATATGGCTTCGATGGAAGGGTTTTTTACGTGTAATAACTTCCATAAATCGAGAATTTCCTATTGAGATTCAATATGAATCTTCCAATATTTCCGTCCATATTTATGAGAATTATCAAATAAGAAAAGATAAGAAAGGAAATCGACTTAGTCTATATATTCGTACAACTGCTGGTCGAGTTTTGTTCAATCAACAGATAGAAGAAGCTATACAAGGGACTTTAAAAGCTTTCTAGCATTTTCAATTGTAAGAATCTATTGACAAGAATTTGTCCTTATGAATTATGAATAGGAAGCCATTCAAATGTCTAATGAATGGCTTAAATCCATGAATTATCAATTTTACTAATAAAGTTTTTTGGGGTTATTTATGATGGTAGATCAAATCAAATTACTCTTTTACAATAAAATGATGGATAGAACTGCCATAAAGCAGCTCATTAGTAGATTAATAGCTCAATTTGGAATCACATATACGACTAATATTTTGGATCAATTGAAAACTCTAGGTTTTAAACAAGCTACCAATGCATCTGTTTCATTAGGCATTGATGATCTTTTAGAAGCACCTTCCAAGGCGTGGCTCATCCAGGATGCAGAAAGACAAGGCTCTATTTTTGAACAACACCATCGTTTTGGGAGTGTACATGCTGTAGAAAAATTACGTCAATTGATTGAGACATGGTATGCCACGAGTGAATATCTGAAACGAGAAATGATTCCAAATTTTAGGATCATTGATCCCCTAAATCCGGTCCATATGATGTCTTTCTCCGGAGCTCGAGGAAGTACGTCTCAAGTTCATCAATTAGTAGGTATGAGAGGATTAATGTCAGACCCTCAGGGACAGATTATTGATTTACCTATTCGGAGTAATCTTCGTGAGGGACTTTCTTTAACAGAATATATTATATCTTGTTATGGTGCCCGCAAGGGTGTCGTAGATACTGCAGTACGAACATCGGATGCTGGATACCTTACACGTAGACTTGTTGAAGTAGTTCAACATATTGTCGTGCGTAAAATGGATTGTGGTAGTACTAGGGGAATTCCTTTCAAAATGACTCAGGATAGATTCAAACGAAATCTTTATCAACAAAGACTGATTGGACGTGTCTTAGCAGACAATGTTTATTTGGAAATGAGATGTATTGCTATGCGTAATCAGGATATTGGTAATGAACTTGCTAATCGATTGATAACCATCCAAAAACAACTGGTATATGTGAGATCTCCTTTGACTCGCAAAAGTATTTCTTGGGTTTGTCAACTATGCTATGGTTGGAGTCTCACCCATCAAAATTTAGTGGAATTGGGAGAAGCGGTCGGTATTATTGCAGGTCAATCAATTGGAGAACCTGGGACTCAGCTAACATTGAGAACTTTTCACACTGGTGGAGTTTTTACGGGTGATATTGCGGAACACATACGAATTCCATTTAATGGAATTATTTCTTTTGCTGAAGATTCAGTTCACCCCATACGTACACGACATGGACATCCGGCCTGGATATGTCAGGATAATTTATCTGTTTCTGTTAAAAATAAAAATAGGATACATAATGTTATTATTCCATATCAAAGTCTGATTCTGGTTCAAAACAATCAATATGTTGAATCGAAGCAAGTTATTGCAGAAGTGCGCATTAATCAATCCCTCCCTAAAGAGAGGGTTAAAAAACATATCTATTCTAATTCAGAGGGAGAGATGCATTGGAGTACGATTGTACGTCACTCACCCCAACATAGGCAAAGTAATGTTTATCCTGTACTTAAGACAGGTCATATATGGATATTATCAGGATCTCTATGCAATGTCATAGAAACCTCGTCCTCCTTTTATAAGGAACAAGATAGATTCAATATTCAATCGGTCTTTACCAAGCCTGAATTCTTACCCTATTCTTTCGGTAGAAACAAAGGAGAAAAAAACCAACTGACCAATCTTCATAAAAAGGGACAGGAATTAAACCATTTGAAGTTTGATTCTAGTGCAACTATTAAGACTTATAAATTCCCTTATTTGACAAGTCTTTTTTATTGTAAGATCAGGAAGGACAAAACAGAAAATAAAGTTATTCTTTCAATTAAACCAATTCAACGTCGAAATAAATATTACCGAAAAACACCTTATCGCGATTTTGTTTTCCAAACACCTACGAATGGAATCCTGAATCGAGGGGATATCTTAGCTATTCATGAGAATCCTGAATATAGAATCCATATTTCGGGAGTCATAAAATATGGTACTCTAAAAATTGATTCAATTGTTGAAAACGAACGTATTCCCAATGATCGGGAAAAAACAACTTTTGGATCGAGATATAAAGTCCTTAGGGGAGGAAATTTCTTCTTTCTCCCCGGAGAGATTTATATCGTTCATGAATCCTCCGCCTATATATTAGTTTCAAATAATAGTATTGTTCAAGCGGGTACACAAATTACCCCCACTCTTACTAGTCAATTAGGTGGATTAGTTCAAATAAAAAATATACAAAAAAGTTTTGAAATACGAATCTTGCCTGGAACTATACACCATCCAAAAAGAATACCAAGCATATCTAAGCAGAATAACATGTTAATTCCGCCAGGTCAATCAGTTTTTGATAACTTGAAATTTGATCATTGGATTTATCTCCAATGGATTACATCTCCTAGAAAGAAGACTTTTGCTTTAGCTAGGCCTGTTATAGAATATTTTGTACGTAAGGGATCCTACCCTCCTATCCTGAATCTTCTGAAGGAACAAAATACTTTACGAGTCAAATTTCTTGATTATATGCTTTACGAAGATGGTGAAGAGATTCAAATAAAGAATAACATGAGTATTCAATTAGTTCAAACTTGTTTACTATTGGATTGGGAGAAGAAATCTCCTATTAAGGCTGCTAAAACTTCCATTCTTGAACTAAGGATAAATAAGATTATTAAAACCTTTTTACAAATCAGCTTACTAAATTCTTTTGATTTTTATGTTAAAGGAAGCAAGTTCAAAAGGTTTTTCAATAATAAGAAGTCTTTTGTTGCTGATTCAATACCTAAGACTCTTGAAAGTCAATTATCAATTAAGCATCAAGGGACTATTCGTTCGGTATCTAATCGAAAGACATCTTTTCTAGTTCTATCACCCTCTGATTCCTTTCAGAATTCTTTATCTACGAATTTTCAATATTATGATAGTAAAAATAGATATGGTAAAAAGAAAGAATTGAAATGGAATACTTTTTTTGATACAAAAAAAGTATCAAGGAGCTTAAAAAAAAATTACTTATCCAGTATCAAAGATTCCGAGAAAAGATCCCTAAATTCAAAAGTAGGATTGACTTCCGTTTCATCATTTGATCATACTCGTCAACTACAAGGAATGAAGATCTTGGGCCTTCTAGGTTATTTATACAGCATTGCTAATTGTTTTTTATACCCCAAGGGGATATTTAGAAATGAAGTCTTTTTCCATAGAGATTCATCCATCGATGATCTGGTGGGCTTTGACAAATTGCCCAATTGGTATTTTCTAGATGAAAATAGAAAAATCTATAGCTTTCATTTAAGAAATCTTATAGGAAAAAGATTTTTCTATTGGACTCGCAATTTATCCAATTTTAATGAGATTCCACTGGTTAATCTTGGACAATTCATTTGTGAAGGTGCACGTCTCTTTGAGAATCAGATATCTTCCCAATCTGGTCAAATTATTGCACTTTCTCCAGAATTTTTGATAATTCGATTAGCTAAACTGTATTTAGCTACTAAAGGAGCAACTATTCATAACCATTATGGAGATCTTCTTCGGGAAGGAGATACATTAATAACTTTGACTTATGAGAGATTCAAGTCTGGAGATATTATTCAAGGTCTTCCTAAAGTTGAGCAATTGTTAGAGGCTCGTTCGGTTAATGCAGTTTCAAGAAATATAGAAGATAATTTTAAAAAATGTAATAGAGTGATAGCGAAGTTTATCGAGAGTCCATGGAGCTTTTTTTTTAGTGCCAAAATAAGTACAGAACAAAGTAGAAAAGACTTGGTCGATCAAATTCAGGGGGTTTACCAATCTCAAGGAGTACAGATTTCCGATAAACATATAGAAATTATTGTACGACAGATGACATCTAAAGTACTCACTTTGGAAGACGGAATTGCGACTGTGTTTCTACCTGGAGAGCTAATTGAATTACCCCGTGCACAAAGAATGAATCGTGCTTTGAAACAACTAATTTACTACAAACCCATCTTATTAGGAATAACAAAAGCATCTTTGAATACTACCAGTTTTCTATCGGAAGCAAGTTTTCAAGAAACTACTCGAGTATTAGCTCGAGCTGCAATACGAGGTCGAATTGATTGGTTGAAAGGCCTGAAAGAAAATGTCATTATTGGTGGTATAGTACCCACAGGCACTGGAAGTCGGGAGGTTACTTGTCAAATGGATTTGGAAAAACACAAAAAAGGGAGTAACTTAAAAATAAAGAATACTCATTCTTTTAGTTGTGAAATAAAAGATCTTTTATTTAATCACGGAAAAGTGTCTCTTACCTTTAAAAGGAGTAATATTCATAGGGAATTGAAAAAACCATTATCTGAGAATGATAGTGATTAATAAGACTATATCCTCTTTGTAATTGAATAAGGAATAGTTCCTATGAGATCTCATTTTAAGTAATCTTCATCATTTTTTATATTTTTTTTTAAATAATTACATATATAAGTTTCTTATTTCTATGGGAGGAAAATCAAATTATCTATGGATGGGAAAGAAAATGCAACAAACAAATTGGAATATTGAGTTGATAGAGATGCTAAAAGCAGGAGTTCATTTTGGTCACCAAACTCGAAAATGGAATCCCAAAATGGCACCTCATATCTTTATGGAACGGAAGGGTGTTCATATTTTAAATTTGATTCAAACCGCTCGTTTTATATCTGAAGCTTGTGATTTAGTTTACAATGCAGCTAGTGAGGGAAAGCAGTTTTTGCTAGTAGGTACGAAACCTCGAATAGCTCATTTAATATCCTCAGCTGCTATAAAAGCTCGGTGTCATTATGTCAACTATAAATGGATTGGAGGTATGCTGACCAACTGGTCTACTATAGAAAAACGTCTTCAAAAATTAAGAAGCTTAGAGATAAGGAAAAGAATGGGGGGGCTTGATAACCTTTCTAAGGAAGAGGCAGCCATCTTAAGAGGGCAATTATCCAAATTACATAAATATCTGGGGGGAATTCTATACATGAAAAATTTGCCGGATATTGTAATAATTGTTGATCAACACAAAGAATTGACTGCTATCAGGGAATGTATGATTTTAGATATTCCTACCATTTGTGTCGTTGATACGGATTGTGATCCAGATCTTACCAATATTCCAATTCCAGCTAATGATGATGCGCAATCTTCGATCCGATGGATCCTTAATCAATTAACATTAGCAATTCGTGAGGGTCGTTGTCATTCTATGTCCCCCAAGAATAGTAAATAACTGATAGATTGTTGAGTTATGTACTATTCCTAATTAACAAAATCTCTTAGAATAGTTCCAATGGTATCTTCTCTGAGACACATTACTATAATGAAGTTGCATAAATAGAAAAAGATTTTGACTAGTTTCATTTTAAGAGTTTTCTTTGATAGGAATTGAATATTTTTTGGAAACCCATTTGGATTTTTTTTCAAAAAAGGGAAAGTAAAATGAATATTGAAAAACATTTGATTAGTTTGATTAACGATTTATGCCAAATATCAGGCGTGGAGGTGGGTCAACATTTCTATTGGCAATTAGGAGGTTTTCAAGTTCATGCACAAGTTCTTATCACTTCCTGGGTAGTTATTGTTCTATTATCAGGCTTAGCTTTTGTAACTACACGAGATCTACGAACCATTCCAACTGGCGGTCAAAATTTTGTCGAGTACGTCCTTGAATTTATTAGAGACTTGACTAGGACTCAGATCGGTGAGGAAGAATACCGTCCCTGGGTCCCTTTTATTGGAACTCTATTTTTATTTATTTTCGTTTCGAACTGGTCAGGGGCTCTTTTTCCTTGGAAAATCATCCAATTACCTCATGGAGAGCTAGCAGCACCTACAAATGATATAAATACTACCGTTGCTCTAGCTCTACTTACATCAGTTGCCTATTTTTATGCAGGTCTGCACAAGAAAGGTCTAAGCTATTTTGGTAGATATATTAAGCCAACTCCAATCCTTTTACCTATTAATATCTTAGAAGATTTTACGAAGCCTTTATCTTTAAGTTTTCGACTTTTCGGAAACATATTAGCGGATGAATTAGTAGTAGCTGTTCTTATCTCATTGGTCCCTCTTGTCGTTCCCATACCCATGATGTTTCTAGGACTATTTACAAGTGCTATTCAAGCTCTAATTTTTGCCACTTTAGCTGCAGCTTATATAGGTGAATCTATGGAAGGTCATCATTGAAGAATATTTCGATAAATTTTTTTTTGTGAGTCAAACTTCTTTTTTTTCTATTTACATGCCATATTCTATCCTAGATAAAGTATTGATTAAAATAATCAATACTAATACTATAGTATTGTAATGGAATAGCATTTTTCTTTTTTATTTATCTTTTTTTTTTTTTTACGAGAGAGAATAGAGATTATAGGGAAAAAAAGGGAAAAAAAAAATTCTCCAAATCTAGGTTTCTTTATTTGATCATGATCTGGAATAGTTGTGAAATAGATTTATAAGACCATTCTTAAAAAAAAAGATTCACTATACAATATATTCCTGTAATAGTATTATGAATAGTGAAATTCCTAGATACAATTATGAATATTTTTCAGCTTAATATTCCCTTCTTTTCAAGAACTCTGATTACGAATTCTTTTTAGATATGAATATGACTTTTCATTGATATTAGTCCTAAAAATAAAGTCCCCTTTTTTTTTAGGAATCTTGGTAAGCAATGACTAAATGACCAAATTCTTAAAATTTATCAATCTTAAGGAGATTACTATGAATCCCTTGATTTCTGCTGCTTCTGTTATTGCTGCTGGATTGGCAGTGGGCCTTGCTTCTATCGGTCCTGGTGTTGGTCAAGGCACTGCTGCGGGTCAAGCCGTTGAAGGTATTGCACGACAACCGGAAGCGGAAGGTAAGATTCGGGGTACCTTATTATTAAGTCTAGCTTTTATGGAAGCTCTAACCATATACGGACTAGTTGTGGCTCTAGCACTTCTATTTGCAAATCCTTTCGTTTAATTGGTATATTTTGGTACACGTACATAAAAAATTTCGTTTATATTTTACCCTCCTCTAATGATTCATTTTATTTTTTCTTTTTGGGGGAGGGACTTATATATAAATATAATAGTGAAAAAGGAATTCTCTCATTTAGGTGAATAATATTTTCACTCCTTATTACGAGGGATGAACCAAGCAAATATTTTTTTTGCTACTTCTAGGGAAAAAAAAAGACTAATCAATTCTATCCCTGGTTCATTATTAGAAATGAGAGTTAATAAAAGAAAAACTTTGTCAAAATTAGATAGTCATTATGGGAGAGGTATTATGATAAATGCTATTAATCTTCCTATTTCCCTAAATAACGGGCCTCCTGCAGGAGGATTTGGTTTGAATACCAATATTTTTGAAATAAATATCATTAATTTAGGTATCGTAATAGGTTTATTAGTTTATCTTGGAGAGGGAGTGTGTGCGAGTTGTATTTCCAAATAAGATAGTTGGATTTATCCAACTGCATTTTGAAGAAAATAAAATGCAAAATCCCAACGAATGACCATGAGTACATAGGAACTATAGCATTTCGTAGACTCGGAAAGAATTGAAATCAACCGAGTGGGAATATTATTCATATGGTTAAAGTTAAGTCTGAAGTCTAAGCAATAATTGGTTTTTCTTTCCCCTACTATTTCGAAATCGAAATACATGATTGGAAATTGATTTGATTTATAACACTCATATCAAACATATCTTTATTCATTGCTCAATGAATAAGAAGTATTTCCAATAAAGAATCCGGATTGGTTTCTTTATGTTGCTAAATGGACAACCTACGTAAAGTAAAATGAAGAATTATTTGAATAAAAACGAAAAAACAACTTTGCTGACCATAGGAAATGTTTTGATCAGAAGAGTCCTCAATAATGACTAGATTATTTTTATCTGGAGAAAGAGGGCAAGCTCATTAAATATGAATTGATTATCATATTTGGTTAAAATCAATTTGTAATACGGGCAGGAAAGCCGAATGAATCAAAAGATTCATGTTCGGTTTGGGAAGAGGTTATTAATTCTTAAAGATGGATATATAATCTACTTTCATTAACCAATTTATTAGTCAATCGTAAGCAGACAATACTGAGTACCATTCGTGATGCGGAGGAGCGTTATAGAGAAGCTACTGATAAGCTTAAACAAGCACGAGCTCGTTTGCAACAAGCGAAAGTTAAGGCAGGCGAAATTCGTTCAAATGGACTTGCACGAATGGAGAGAGAGAAACAAGATTTAATAAATGCTGCGGATGAAGATTCGAAACGATTGGAAGAATCTAAGAATTCAACTATTCGCTTCGAGGAACAACGAGCAATCGAACAAGTTCGACAGCAAGTCTCTCGTCTGGCATTAGAAAGAGTCCTAGAGAGTTTAAAAAGTCGTTTTAATAGCGAATTGCATTCACGCATGATTGATTATCATATAGACTTAATTAAGTCTATGGAAGGCACGACTGATTAGTCTCTACAAGGTTTTATTTTTCAAACGAAAATTGATAAACGCTAATGGTAAGTATAAATATTCGACCCGACGAAATTGGTAGTATTATTCGTAAACAAATTGAAGAATATATTCAAGAAGTCAAAGTTGTTAATATTGGAACCGTACTTCAGGTAGGAGATGGAATTGCTCGTATTTATGGTCTTGATGAAGTAATGGCAGGTGAATTATTGGAATTTGAAGATGGTACAGTAGGCATTGCTCTTAATCTAGAGTCAGATAATGTTGGAGCTGTATTGATGGGTGATGGTTTGACCATACAAGAAGGAGGTTCTGTCAAAGCAACAGGCAAGATTGCTCAAATACCAGTTAGTAATGCTTATTTAGGTCGTGTTGTGAATGCCCTAGCACAACCTATAGATGGTAAAGGTCAAATTTCAGCTTCTGAATCTAGACTCATAGAATCTCCCGCTCCTGGTATTATTTCACGGCGTTCCGTATATGAGCCTATGCAAACAGGGCTTATTGCTATTGACTCTATGATCCCTATAGGACGCGGACAGCGAGAGTTAATAATAGGCGACAGACAAACGGGTAAAACAGCAGTAGCTACCGATACTATATTGAATCAGAAAGGGCAAAATGTTACATGTGTTTATGTAGCAATTGGTCAAAAAGCATCTTCTGTAGCTCAAGTAGTAAATACGTTTCAAGAACGCGGCGCAATGGAATATACAATTGTAGTAGCAGAAATGGCTGATTCTCCTGCTACATTGCAATATCTTGCTCCTTATACAGGAGCAGCCTTGGCTGAGTACTTCATGTATCGTAAACAACATACTCTTATTATTTACGACGATCTTTCTAAACAAGCGCAGGCTTATCGACAAATGTCTTTATTACTAAGAAGACCGCCTGGACGAGAAGCTTATCCCGGAGATGTTTTCTATCTGCATTCTCGCCTTTTGGAAAGGGCAGCTAAATTAAGTTCCCAATTAGGTGAGGGAAGTATGACCGCTCTACCCATAGTGGAAACTCAAGCCGGAGATGTTTCAGCTTATATCCCCACCAATGTCATTTCTATTACTGATGGACAAATATTCTTATCAGCAGATTTATTTAATGCAGGTATTCGACCTGCCATTAATGTTGGTATTTCTGTATCCAGAGTAGGATCTGCTGCTCAAATAAAAGCTATGAAACAAGTTGCTGGTAAATTGAAATTAGAATTAGCTCAGTTTGCAGAATTAGAAGCTTTTGCACAATTTGCTTCTGATCTAGATAGAGCTACTCAGAATCAATTAGCTAGAGGTCAGCGATTACGTGAATTGTTAAAGCAGTCTCAATCAGCTCCCTTATCGGTAGAAGAACAAGTCGCTACTATTTATACGGGAGTAAATGGGTATTTAGATATATTAAAGGTTGAGCAAGTCAAAAGATTTTTAGTTCAGTTGCGCGAATATCTGGTAACAAATAAACCTCAATTTGGAGAGATTATACGTTCCACAAAGATTTTTACAGAGGATGCAGAAAGTATTTTAAGGGTAGCTATTAGAGAGTATACCGAACTTTTCTTGCTTCAGGAGAAGTGATATAACCTTATTTAGTTTAAGATAAAAAAAAAATGAATAAAGATAAAGAAGAAGAAATAGTTTGATAAATCTTCTTTATTTTTAAATTTTAAACGTTTATTAACTAAAACTACGTCCAATAGGACTCGAACCTATACCAAAGGTTTAGAAGACCTTTGTCCTATCCATTAGACGATGGACGCTTCTCTCTCAATGCAAAGATTGAGAGAGATATTTATGGGATTTAGAAGAAATTCCTATTCAAATTAAATAATTAAAGTCTATTCAAATCAATTTGATTAAATCAGTTTTGCAAGGAGCGGGTAGCGGGAATCGAACCCGCATCATTAGCTTGGAAGGCTAAGGGTTATAGTCGATGCTATTAAGTCTTATTAACATCTCTAATTCAGAACCGAACATGAAAATCTCTTTTCATTCGGCTCCTTATATGGTATACAGAAGGACGGTTATCTTTAGTTTAATAAGATTTGAATTCCTATAAAATTATAACCTAATTTGACTTTTTTCTTATTTCAATGTTTTTTTTCTTTCTGTATTTATATAGCATCTATGTTGGTTATTTAATTGATATCTTAATTTTTTGATAAATAGGTCTTTCTTAGATGATCCCTGTAGGAAGAGATATCAAAATATTGATAAATTTATGGATTCGTACTCTTCCTAGTTACTTCGTCCTTTATTTTCAATGAGATTAATCTTTAGGAGAATATCTTTCGCCGAGTCAAACGAGATTTTTAAAAATCCTAGCAAACTAAGATTTCTTCTACTGTAACTAATAAGCTTTAATCTTTCTTTAGATTAAAGATTTAGTGACGATGAAACAAAGATTTTTGTTGGCTCTCCATAGATTATTTTTTAATTAGGCCTTTTTTTTACCCGGAAACATTCTGCTTTAGTCTTTCGATATCCAAAAAGCTTTTTTTTAGGATAGAAATAATAAGAATTATTTTCATCTACTTAATGTATAGAGAAGTTTTTTACTTCTATGGAAATAAAGTTTTCAATTGACATAAATAATTGAAAAGATCCCTCGCTATATGGGTTGGTTATGGAACGAATCGCACTTTTACCACTAAACTATACCCGCTACAATTTCATTTTAGCATGATTTTGATTTATCTGTCTAATCTTTTGAAACAATGCATATTATTTGAAACAATGCATATTATTTGAAACAATGCATATTATTTGAAACAATGCATATTAGAAAAATAACTTACCTCTTTAATCATCATCTCCGGAGAATAGTAAATGGGATTTATTTAACTTCCGGAGATGATATGATAGAATCATAGATTTCCTTTTCGAATTGCTAGTAGAGCAATAACTAATGGACCTGATACAATTATTGAAGTTAGAAAAGTTAGTTGTGCAATAAGTTCCCAAGTCATTCTGTAATTACCTCTTTAATTAATATATTCAAATTTATACCGAGAACAAAAAATACAAAGCAAATGTATGAGTTTATTTTTATTGATCATCCATTTGTTTAAAATCAATCATGGTAATAGAATATTGTATAGAATTGATCTAAAAGGTTAGATCTATAGCCATAAGAAGTTTAACTTAGTACAATAAGATAGAGAGCTTATCAATGACCAAAAAGCTACGAAATAAGTTAGTATTTATATTGACTTGAAGACTTATAAATACTTTAGTAATTCATAAAAAAAAAAGGAGGAAAACAGATGACATCCATTTTAGATAGTCAAATTGTTTTGGCTCTTATAATTGCTTTTATAACGAGTGTATTAGCTGTAAGATTAGGTTTTGAATCGTATCGATAATTCACTTTTCATTTTACTGAATTTACTCGTATAGCTATATAGCTACCTTGATCATTCCTTGGCAAGTAAAAAAAAAGAAAAGAATATGTTGTGCAATAAAATTTTGATAGTAGTTGTTGGAGTGATTGAAATATTAATCTATGACACAGATTAGATCTTGTTGATAGGAATATGGACTTCGACTTTGTATAGATTTCAGAAGTCGAAGTCCAATAAATAATACTTCTTTTTTTATGGAGAGATGGCCGAGGGGATTAAAGCGGCGGATTGCTAATCCGTTGTACAATCTATTTGTACCGAGGGTTCGAATCCCTCTCTCTCCTTCCAAGAATCTAGAATTTCTTTACTCAAAGTAAGAAAGCATAAAAATAAAACTATTCCTTACGTCCAGGATTACGTCCAGGATCATTGGATAGAAATCCAAAGACAAAGAGAGAAATAAAAAGGATAACTACTGTGTAAACGAACAGTTTCAGAGTAAGCATTATGGAATCTCCAGGATCAGTACTAGCAGTAAAATAGAATAGATTTGAAATCTTTATACCACATATTTATTTTACCTTGAAAGCCAAAAGAAGAGTAATTCTTCACTAATAAGCAGAAGTTATGAGAAATTAAAAAGAATTATTGTCAGTAAATCTTAGGATTTTAAGAGATTATTAACTGTTAACTTAAGTCGAACGGAGAAAGAGGGATTCGAACCCTCGTTAACCAAGGCTAAAACGATTTTCGAGATCGTCGCAATTGACCACTCTGCCATTTCTCCAGATCATATCTGAATGAAAAAAAGCTTCTATTCAAAAAAAAAGTTTTCCATTGCACCCCTCAAATATCTTTTCTTATTTTTTTTCGCCTGGATCATTATTAAATTAAAGAATGAATTTTTCATATCTCGTTCCAATTTTATTTTTGGACGGAAGTAATAGTTCGACTTCCGTCCTGCAAAAGAAGAACACAGGATAATTGATACAAAATTATCCTAATTAAATTAATATAATTGGTCTAATTAGACGTTTCTAAGATTAGTTCTTCACTAAAAAAAAATTATCGAAAACTCACAGCAGCTTGCCATACAAAAGCCAGAAGAAAAAAGAACACTGGTATAATTGGCATTACATCCACGATCGGATCAAAAATGGCATAAGCTTCAGGTAATTTAGCAAAAAACGGATTAATTAGAGTAAAAAGATTACTTGGATATACATTGGATATAACTAGCATTTTTATTCTTCTCCTATAATAAAAATTCTATTTCAAGATAATGCATCAATCTATTTATTCTGAATGTGATCTTTTGAATCTTTTTTATTCCAAAAGCTTCCTATTCTAAAGAGAGAAAAAATTCTGATTATTTCTCATAAATCCTACAAAAAAAGGTTAAGGTGAATGAATTATCTACGGAATCTCAAATTTTGTTGTAAGATCTTTACATTATCTTTTCCTATGTAATTCATTCAATTGAATTAGCTAAATAGCTGTGAATTTACAATAAAAGTAATATTAATACATATAATATTAGCAATATTACATATGTTTGGGGCGTGGCCAAGTGGTAAGGCAATGGGTTTTGATCCCATCATTCGGAGGTTCGAATCCTTCCGTCCCAGATCTTTTATCCTTACTTTTTATAAATAGATCCCAAAATTGATATTATGAAAATGAGCCAGAGATGGCAATAGAAATAGTTCTATCTTTAGGGAAAATTCTTAATAAGTTCCTCCAAATCTTGATTCCATGTTTATTATATAGTGTTAAATGACGGATAATAGATAAAATGAGGATAGAATTAGCAGCATATTGAGAAATGTATTTTCATTCTTTGGGCTATTATAAGTATGAATTAAATGTTATAATAAAATAAAGTCTTTATTCAATTTCAGAAGTTTATTTCTTAAAAGTAAAGGAATTTTGGAATCTATTTTCTAATAATAAGATTATGGATGAATTTCAACAAAGAAGATTTATGATTTCATAGTGAAATGAGGAATAAAGAACTACTTTAATTGCTTTGATTTTACCTTAAAGATTTTGGACTATAAAATTGGACTATGAAATATGAAAGATAATATAGTTTGTAATAATTCTAATAGTAAATTCATAAGCAAGATAATACTGAAATTATAAATAAAATATATCAATATAAGAATAAATTATTAAGATAATATTATGAATATTTTTTATGGCCTTTTTCAATTGCTTTTCTATTATCCTTTCTTTTTCTTTCTTTTATATATTAATCTAGTCTTTTTTCTTAATTCAAAAAAGACTATGAATAGAGGTATTTCTTTACTTCACTCTTATTTAAAAAGAAATAAGATTAGTTTATTCCTAAATAGGAGAGATGATAATAAAGAATCAAATAAATAAACTAGATACTCAATAGCAGTTTAATTAAGTAGGCTCCTCTTAGAATAGGAGAATTTCTTATTTCCATAATTTTTCATTAGTCTTTTAGATTGACACTGTTATTCTATTCCAATATAATAAGAAGTTCGTGGAATAGACTAAATAAAAATAAATAATTAATTCATTATTTTGAAAATTAATAATTGATATTAATATTGTCAAAAATACAATATTAATAGCTTTTTTTTACTTCTTTATTTCTCTTCATTATGAATATGGGTTGCTAACTCAATGGTAGAGTACTCGGCTTTTAAGTGCGACTAGGGAATTTTATACATTTTAGTGAAGTTCAAATTCATCTAAACCTTTGGTTAGGTTTGTTAGACTACGACTGATCCTTGGCTCGAAGGAAAATGCAGCATGTCGTTCTTATCCATATGGAATCGTGAAAAGATATGATCTTATTAATTGACCATACATTAATAGATTACCAAAATAGGAAAGATCGGAAGAAAAGCAAAGTATCAAATCAATTTGATACGTTGACTTACTATTCGAAGTCAAAGGAGTTAATGGATAAAGCTAGATAGCTTGAATCAAAGGTAAAACCAGAAGAACGAGCTTCTGTTCATTGACCTATTCTTTCGAACTCTCTTTACTAATTAGTGGTTAAAAGCTAATTGGAAGCCAATGATAGGAGGGGTTCATTCCCATTAAAGGAACACTGTTACCTAAAAGGAGTCCTAATTACTCAAAGAAAAAAAAAGATATATATGTGTGTAAAAAACCTGTTTGCTAACTTATGAAAAGAATTATTCATTTCAAAAGTTGGGAGAGCAATCGACTCTCGATCAAAATAGATTGATGGAATCTTCTCCTTAATAAACAAGATTGAAAGGACAGTTTCTAATATGTCATATGGAATCCCTGAAGAGGTATTTCCTATACTATATAGGAATTCTATCAACCTATCATCGAATAGATTGCACTATGTAATATCTCAAAATTTGATAGGGTACTCTCATGAGAACCATAAATAAAATCTTAGACAAGATTGGTAAAGTCCAAAAGGGAAAAAGTCTTTTATGGCAACTGTACCCTTTACTATTTCGTGAGGATCTTTATGCAATAGCTTATAATCGTTCGTCTAGTGAATTAAGTCTGAAATCAATGAAACATCGAGATTCATCTGATAGATACAGTTTAGTCATAATAAAACGTTTGATCAATCGGATACGTAACCAAACGACCTCAAAGTTGCTTTTTCAAGGTTCTGATCGAAAAAATTTAAAAATAAATCGTTCTTTATTTGAAGGTCTAACAGTACTTTTTGAGATGATCATTCCAGTTGAATCAAGACCCTTAGTGCAATATCAAAGTGAATGGAATAGTCTCCAATCTATTCACTCAATTTTTCTTTTTATGGAAGACAGGTTCTTTTATTCCAATTCTATTTTGGGCTTAAAGATACCTTATTACTTTCATCCGGAAATGATTATTCGACTCTTTCGTCGACGTATCAAGGATGTTTTTTTATTACACTTAGTAAGATTACTATTTCACAATTATCAGAATCCTTTTGTTCCAGAGACATCCTTGTTTTATTCCCTTAAGGATAGTCAAAAAAGGTTGTCTATTCTTTTACGGAATCATTATTTCTATGAGTTTGAAAATCAATTAGTTCCTTTATGGAAGCGATTCGTCCAGTTGCAATCGCTTTCTCATAGATTTCTAATGGATCAAACAAATCCTCTTTACAAAATGAAACATGGTTTAGGATCTCTTCAACCGTTTCTATCAGAGATCAATTTACTTGAAACTCCTTGTATACACTATGTAAGATATGAAAATCATTCTATTATAGCGTTTAAAGGAACTAAATCTATTGTGAATAAATGGATAAAATATCTAGTTGGATTCTGGCAATACAACTATCATTATTGGTTACAACCTTGTCAAATAGATATAAGAAGACCCTCACGTCGTTGTTTCTCTTTTATGGGTTATATCTTGGGTTTTCGATCCAGAATGATAAAGGTTCATACCAAAAGGATAGATGAATCATCTACTACTCATTGTATTATAAAAGAATTCTGTGCTAGTATTCCAACATCATCTTTAATAGAATCTCTAACAAGAGAAGGCTTTTGTGATAGTTCGGGTCGTCCTGTTGGTCGATCAACTTGGACTATTCTAAAGGATGATGATATTTTGAATAAATATCATCAAATATGGGGAGATTTATCTTGCTATTATAGTGGATCATTTAGTAGAGACGGTTTATGGAGAGCCAAATATATACTTCAACTCTCATGTGCCAAGACTTTAGCTCAGAAACATAAAAGCACAACACGTGTAGTTCGAAATCATTTTGGTTTGAAGTTCATTACAACATTAAACTCAGTTAAAAATCCTTTTTTCATAGGTTCTCAAGAATATTCACATAGGAAGAATTTTTGGTGTCTAGATATCATCCGAATGAATTCACTAGTTAATTTAATCAATATGAAAAAAGAAAGTCTGAGTAGTTCTTAAGTAAGATTTACTCAGTTTCTTTTTATTAAATTATGATAGCAATTGCTAAGATTCTTTATCAATGGAAAACTAAGAGTACTTTTTGGGATAAATACACAGAGAAAGCCGTGTGCTATGAAAGTAGCAAGCACGGTTTGGGAAGAGATGCTTTATTATTTTATCACCATAAAATAAAGTATCCACTTTCATCCGACAAGTTCCGGGTTCGACCCCCGGGCAACCCAATCCAATCTTATTTCCTTAATATTATTGATAATAAATTTGGCATAAGATTAACTCGATTTTCTAATAACTAAATGAAGAAAAAAACAATAACCACAATATGTACAATTGTTTTTTTCTTCATTTAGTTATTAGATAAAAATAAAAAGCAAAGATTATCCATAATGTATGGATATATATAGTAGTTTTAGAACCTAAAATGATCTAGAATTTCATATATCCGATGAAATTAAGTTGACATATATGGAAAGATCATGTTATACTTCAAATCAACAGGTTTATTGACTTGGGAACTTTAGAATTGCTTTAGAAACCAAATATTATCATGACCGCAACTTTAGAAAGACGCGAAAGCGCAAGCTTGTGGGGTCGTTTTTGCAACTGGATCACCAGTACCGAAAATCGTCTTTACATAGGATGGTTTGGCGTTTTGATGATCCCTACCCTACTAACTGCAACCTCTGTATTCATTATTGCTTTCATTGCAGCTCCTCCTGTAGATATTGATGGTATTCGTGAGCCTGTTTCTGGTTCTCTCCTTTACGGAAATAACATTATTTCGGGTGCTATCATTCCTACTTCTGCAGCGATCGGTTTGCACTTTTACCCCATTTGGGAAGCCGCTTCCGTTGATGAATGGTTGTACAATGGTGGTCCTTACGAATTAATAGTTCTACACTTCTTGCTTGGTGTCGCTTGTTACATGGGTCGTGAGTGGGAACTTAGCTTTCGTTTGGGTATGCGTCCTTGGATCGCTGTTGCATATTCAGCTCCTGTTGCAGCTGCTACCGCTGTTTTCTTGATTTATCCTATTGGTCAAGGAAGCTTTTCGGACGGTATGCCTCTAGGGATTTCTGGTACGTTCAACTTCATGATTGTTTTCCAAGCTGAGCACAACATCCTTATGCATCCTTTTCACATGTTAGGTGTGGCTGGCGTATTTGGCGGTTCTTTATTCAGTGCTATGCATGGTTCTTTGGTTACTTCTAGTTTGATCCGCGAAACTACTGAGAATGAGTCCGCTAACGCGGGTTACAAGTTTGGTCAAGAAGAAGAGACTTACAATATTGTAGCTGCTCATGGTTACTTTGGTCGGTTAATTTTTCAATATGCCAGCTTTAACAATTCTCGTTCTTTACACTTCTTCTTAGCTGCTTGGCCTGTAGTTGGTATCTGGTTCACTGCTTTGGGCATCAGCACCATGGCATTCAACTTGAATGGTTTCAACTTTAATCAATCTGTAGTTGACAGTCAAGGTCGTGTCATAAACACTTGGGCTGACATTATAAATCGCGCTAACCTAGGTATGGAAGTTATGCATGAACGTAATGCTCATAATTTTCCTCTAGATTTAGCTTCCATTGAGGCTCCTTTAGTCAATGGTTAGTCATTTGATTGATTTATGATGATTGATCAAAAAGAAAGCCAAAGAGGCTTTCTTTTTGATCAATCAAACAGAAATTCTAATAAATAAACGATCAAATGAATATTAAGAAGAAAACTTTGTTATTCTTATAATTAACAAACTTTTTATTCAGTATCTTATATCCATATGATAACGATACGGTTCTATAACACATTTGAATAGATCATAGAAGGATACTAAGCGATCAAAATTGATCAACTTTGATTCTTCTTTCTTATGAACTTCAATCTAAGACTTGAAGTAGGGCGGACGTAGCCAAGCGGATCAAGGCAGTGGATTGTGGATCCACCACGCGCGGGTTCAATCCCCGTCGTTCGCCCATAGTAGATTTCTTAATTATTTTTGGAAGGTTCTATATTACTAAGCATATCTAAATTTCTAGTAATTTAGATCAATTTTCGATATAATCACTAATATATAGTGATTATCGATTGACAAAAATGAAATTCTATGTTAAGATTGTAGGAATCAATTCTAATGACTGGAGGAATAGAGTAAAAGGAATAGAGCAAAATGAATAAAGAATTAATACAAATAAATTTGCCTGCTAATATACAGAATTTTAAGGAAATAGACCTTAGTCTATATTATTTAAGATTTTGGTATAAGTTAAATATACGAAAAACCATCGTCAGAATATGGACTAATCGCAATAATCTTATTAAACTTTTTGATTTTCAAATTTTGAGTTCCTTCATTTTACGTAATTTACATAGTTCAAGGTCCCAAAAAAAAATTTTCCCATTGAAGTATTTATTCATTATTACAATACCTCTTTTTCTATATCGTATAAATAGTCGAACTTTGCTTCAAAGAGAGAATTTGGTATTAACGAAACTTGTTAATACCACTGTAAGAAGTAGTGGTGTGATCCAAGGTATAAGTAGGGAATCTTATACGGATCTATGCTATTTACCAGCAAGAGTAAGAAAGTTACCCGTTTGTAATACAACTAACTGCACGGATATTGAGTGGTGGAAAGATTGGATTGTAAAAGATATACTTCCTAGTTGGAAAATATCTCAAAGATTAATTAACGAAGTCGAAATGTTGTTGAGAGAGAAAAATATATCAAACTTAAGGCACTTTTTTGAATTATATACCTTTATCTTTGCTAATCACTCTTCTTTGGCTTGGAGATATGATTTTAATTCTTTTTTTGTGCGGAAGCAAAATGATAGAATGAATTGTGATTTGGGACAACAAAGTGATTTTTTGGAAAAAAATCACTTCTTTTCTTCTGTAATGATTGCTTTTTGCGAAAAGATATTGTTTGAAGCCGAAGATTTATCAAATAAACAAGAATATAAATCGAATCTGGATCTAATTCATTCTCGTTTCTGGATTTATACTAATCAATATCACTATATGAACTTATCTCAGCCTTTGATAGTTCATTATATTAGACACCTAAAAGATTTTAGAGTGAGGGAAATATTTTTGAACCTTTTTGAAGATTTTGTTGAATTTTATAGTTGGGCTTATTATTCTGCCAATTTCTCTACTTGGCAAAGATATGAAGAAAAATTAGGTATTATAAAAGATCTTGTAAGACAAGCACTTATTAGTTCCGACACAGTTAGTAGTTTTGATAATACTACTGCAATACAAAGTTTATTTGCAGAAATTCTATCTCAATTTTCGGTCTATCTTCTATCGAGAGTACAGACATCTGGACAATTAACAGGATTGCGTATCGAAAAGCTGCGTAATATGGATTTAAAAATGTCAAAAAGAGATTTATTTCAAAATATAGGAATAATAACTAAGAATGAGGATCCAAAGGTTTTTGTCTCCGAAAGTTCTATAAGTAATTTCACTAATGATTCTTATTGGAGTCTTAATTACTATAAGTATTATCTCTTTAATAAATGGAATTGGAAACAGTTATTAGTGCCAGTTGAGTCAAAAATGAATATTAGATATCAAACTATGGGATACCCATTCTCAGATACTAATTATTCCATTGAGTATGAAAAAGCATATGAAGCAATAGGAGAAACTGCAAAGTCCTTCATAGAAACTCTATCTCCAAGAGATAAAAGAACATTAGTTAATAGAAATTCAAAATCAATTAGTCTCAGTATTGTAAAACCGTTCCATTCTAATTTATGGAACAAAGATATGTTGCCCCTGCACGAACATTCCCTTTCTGTGAAATCAATTTCTGAGAAAATAAAATTATTAGAAAAACAACAATATATTGATTTAAGAGATGATAATTTTTCAGATATTTTTCAAATAGTTGATATATGGGGAAGAAGTAGGCATTATCATTCCTCAAGATATTGTGAAGTAGATAATTTTCTGCTAAGAAAGAGAATAGGAAGAGCTAAGTCCCATGTACATGAATTGTCATCTTTAATTTCGAGTATAGTAAACTTACCCTCTTCTATATTTGAAAGGGCCATAAAGCTATGTTCATCTCATCAGTATCTCCAATTTAAAATATTATTATTACCAAGACTTAATAAAATCTATTTATTACTTACTAAGCCTAATCTTGGATTTGTTGAAATAATAAAGAATGATCATTGTAATAATGAAGAACCTGATTCGGTGGAAGATGAGACAATTTTAGTAAAAAATACTTCAATTAATAATATTGAATCTTTTACTAAGCCAAACGAAATGACAGACGTTGAATTTGATTCAACAACGAATTTGTTGACTAAAGAGAATATTGATTATGTGCAAGATACTATTAAGAATGATCTATTTTTGATGTGGAATAATATGAAAGATATTATGAATATCTCTCCAATATCTTTCCTTATCAAAATAGATAAGCATAATGACTTAACTTCTTTATGTTCACAATATATAGTCTATATATATCAATATGTTTTCATAAAATCTGGTGGGTATCTTTCAAAACTGAGATCTCAAATTAAGCCTTGGGTAAATAATGACTATTTTTGTTGTTTAATGAAACAGACGATTGATCGAGATCTCCCTAATTGGGAAAATAGTTTGAATAGATTGAACGAATTAATTATTCAAATAGATCAAATTTATGTTAATGTACATAACAATTTATCTATCATTGAAGATTGGGAAGATTGGGACTATTTTTCAAACTATGTCTATTTGGATCCAATCTATGAGAAATTAAACTTCTTTTTTAACAGATTAATAGGGAATATCTTATTTGAGGATAAAAAGGCAATTAAATACTATTCTAAAAGCTTATTGCTCACTGATGAAGTCATTTCAAATACTTTGGAAACTCTTGAAACCTTTTTACCTCATTTGAAATATATCAAGAATTTTCTGTTCAATCATTCCTCAATTCTAGAGCAATTTTGGCATAATAGAAGTGATATATCAAGAGATCTTGGCTCTCAAGTAAGCAATAAATTGGTTCTATTACTTGCTCACTCCAAAATACCATCTAATAGCATCTTTTCCAATATTGCTAAAAATGGAAATATTTTGATAGAAGATTTGGCTTATAGGGAGATAGATAAGCAGAATAATTGGTTCAATTGCTTCAATGCACGAAATAGGATTCCGTTGAAACATTCCTTTGATGAAAAAAATGCAATCTTCTTCTTGGAACATTTTGCTAATCCTCAATTAAACTATAATGAACGATTGTATTTCCCTAAAAGGAAGATCTTTATCAAGGGCTATAATCGTGCTTATGCAGATATTATTATCAACGATCTACCTAGGCTTATTAATGGTTTTCGTTCATTCATTAGGAGAAAAGGTTTCTGCTTGGAAGGAACTAATTTTTTCCAAATTAAATCACACTTGTTTAATAAAATTCCCAACAAAGAATATCCACATTCGATTCTTACTCAAACTATTCAAATTTTACATAGATTTTATTTGATTAAGGAGTTCGGATCTTCAATACAATTGAAATCCTTATCTACTGAACAAGTCAATTTATTTGATCTTCAGGAGAGATTTTTAAATAGTTCCTCTATAAGAAAGCAACTAGTTAATATAGGAGTATCTGATTATTGGCAACCCTTATTAGACTCAGACCCTACAAACGATTTCCATTTAATGAATATCTCTACTAAAGATCAATTAAATCAGAATGGTGGGAGTGGTAGCATTATTGATGAGAAATCATATCATAATGACTATTTATATTCCAAGTTTTTTGGAAATTTGGAAGAATACGATATGCTTTTCCGATTAAAGATTCCGGAATTGTCTATCCATTTTATACCCGATGATTCAAAAATTGAAAGTTTGGAAAAACATATAGAATTTAATCAAGATATAAAAAATATCTATGTTGATAAAAACATATTTCGTTCAAATCTTTTGATGAGATTTAATGAGCGATTAAGAGTAATCAATATATTAGAACTACTAAGAGTCAGTACTATTGCCAAAAAATGGCTTTTCTTCCACGAATATATACCATGGTTTTTTACTATAGAATGGTGGAAGTATATCAATAGTGCAGTTCCAAATACATTTTCAGAAACACTACTTAATATAAGTGATCAATGGATATCAAATCTTTACTATATTACTAATAATATCAAAAATTCAATAACTTATTTATGGGTTAATTTGGAGTTTAAATTAAAGGCTTATTCTTTTGATAATAAAATCTATCGTTTTGATTCTTCGATAGGGGTTATCTATAAGGAAGGGTGTTCATCACTAAGATGGTCGCCTTTAAGGCTCATGAGTGATTCAAATGTTTTATATTTAACTTTGATAATACCACTTCTTTTCAGTTATATAGTTTTTCAACACTATTTATCAATTTTTACAGGTTTTCATTCTTTTTCTTTATGGAAACGTTTTGAAGTTTTTAACTATTTCTTAGATCCCTTTAATAAGATTTATATAGAAAAAGTTCTTTCTTTTTTTCCTCCGGCAAGACAAAAATCGATAAAACCTTCATTAGTAGATTACTTAAAGAGGTTTTTTATTTATCTCACTTATGGAAGTTCGAAGAGAAAAGTAGATGTTTTGCTATCCTATGGAAAGAGTTTAGATATTTTTCGAGAAGAAAATAATTTAGTGGTTCATTATCTAATAACAAATAGGATTCTTTCGCAAGACGGATTTCACTTTCATCTTAATTCCAATAATATGTTAAACAGCAATATTAAGGAATTTTCTAGTAAGCTGGGACTCAATTATCTACAATATTTGGCTAATATCTATAAAACGAATCTTTCAAATTTTCCTATTAGTCAATTGGATTTGGTCGAACGATGCCTTTTCTTTACTTTCTGGCAGAATATTATTTCTCCAGGTATTCCTGGACAGTTCCATATTTTGCAAAATACGCCGATTCCACTTCAATTAGGATCATCATTTCCCAGTAAAGGTATTTTACTGATAGGTTCCATGGAAACTGGACGATCATATCTAATCAAAAGTTTGGCAGCAAACTATTGTCTACCCTTAATACAAATACCTATCAATAAGCTATTGGATAAGAAAGTTCATTTTGAAAGTAAATCTGTGGTTTTGTTTCCGGGGGAAAGTGTGCGTCGATTGACTCTTACTTTTGAATTAGTTAAAAGGATGTCTCCTTGTATAGTATGGATTCAGGATATTCATGAATTAAATCTTGATCGTGTTATGAACGAATTAGAAGTTGATCCTAAATATCTATTTTGTTCACTTTTGAAATGTCTTAGTAATAATAGTTCAAATTATTATGTCAGAAATAATATTATTATTGCCCCTACCCATATTCCCTCAAAGGTAGATCCATCTTTCATATCTCCAAATCGATTGGACCAGTTGATAAATATCCGACGGCTTAATATTCATCAACGTGAAAGGGAGTTTCTTGCTCTTTTACGTGTCAAGGGTTTTTATTACAAAGGTGATTTATCCCATCTAGGAGAGCTTGGATCCATAACCAGGGGTTATAGTAAACGAGATTTGACAGTACTTGCTAATGGGGTTTTGCTTCTAAGTATTACTCAAAAAGAATCATTCGTATGTCAAAATTCCATGGAATTAGCTTTACATAGGCAAGTTAGGGCTCTAGATAATAAGTCCAAAAATGGGCTGAGATATGAGATGCTCTTTTATAGAATAGGAAAAGCTATCATACAAAATAGTTTAATCAATATGCCCTATATAGATTCGTTATCCATTAATCCTAAATTATTGAGAAAGAGGTTTTCTTTCCTGTCCAATTGGTATTTAGAAACTTCTCTTGCTGAATCTACTGTCAAGGAATTGACTCTGCTTCCATATATTATGGGCTGTTTAGCTGGAATAGCAGCTCGAGATTCTTGGTTCATATTAGAACGAAAACAAGAGAGTCTTGTTACTCTTGATAGAATTTCGGAAAATGATATTCAATTGGCTTTTGGTATTTTAGAGAGTCTTTTAGCAGATTTTTCAGGATTAGAGATATGTGGAAAAAACGACCATAATAGTTTACTTCAACAAACTAACAAACAATATTTTAATAGGATACAAAAAGTGCTCTTCAGCGAAAACGATGAAACAATCTTGAAAGAAAATACTAAATCCATAAATCCATACTTATCTGGTGCAAACAGATATTTCTTTTTAGCACGGTCTTCCTGTTTATCGCGTATAAGTTTTCTTCGTAGTAGTATTTATGAATCCATGGAATTATCCTCTGAATCCAATACTTCCTATAAAATGAAGGAATCTAATGAGAATTTGGTCCAACATACGGAGAGAGATCTTGATTCCACTAAAAAGGATCAAGATCAAATTTTGAAAGGAAAGGATGAGTTTGCTGGTTATAGAAGAATCTTGCGAGATTATAGAGAAAGACCTATTTACACTACTTTGGAAAATCAGTTAGATCATTTGGATCAGTTAGATAATGCATCCTTATTGGATCCATTTCTAAAATCAAATATGGATAAATCCTTTATGCAATATGAAATGCAATATTATCCTTCTGATAAACTAGTTCTATTCTTAGGAAGACGTTTCATATGGAATATGGCAGGTTCATCCTTTATACGAGATAATGCTGCTTTTCAACGCAATAAGTTATTTGCAGAGGGGGATGAAGTCAAAAGACTTTATATAGCTTATGGGGCAATAAAAGAGAGAAGAAAGCGCTTATCCTTCAATAAGTATATAAAAAAAATAGATTCTCAAGAATCTAGTCAGAATTTAATCACTAAACAAGAAAAAAGGCATTTTGAAAATGTAAGAACGAATCAAATGATTAAGTCTTATTTTGGAATTCCGCGATTGCTTCCAACCGTTTATCTATATCAAAGTATTTTTATTGAAAATACGCAAGACAGATATAATCATCTTAACCTTTTGAATTATCGTCATAGTCTTTCTTCATCTAGGGAAGGTCTTATCTATATGATCCTACTAGAGAGTTATCACTATTTGTTGAATTTATTCTTATCTAATCGAATAATATTGG